ATACCAGGAAGGAGCAGTCCATAGACGGACTCAGCTACAGCAATAGAGAGCGAGCCTAGGCAATGGGAGGTTCGCATTTGCCCAAAGAAGTGCTTTAGTAGCAGAATTTGAAAAGGAATTGATCGTGATAAGTACAAAAAGAATAAGATAGGGAGAGCAATGGATGACTTCCCAAGTAGTTGGTTAGCTCGTGCATCATGGGCAAGCGTGACCTGATCCGTGGTCAATTAAGACCAGAGAGAGCTCTTTTTTCTTGCATCAGCTATGAGAGAGCCGGTAAAGCAGTTGACATACAGAACCCTGAACCATGAGAATTGCCGCCTAGTAAAAGATACCCCGCGTCAAACATTTTGCTGCCAACCAAAACCGATTTCCTTTCTTTCCCAGAAAGCTCGGTAAGAGAGACGGTTGCACCTTGCTCTTCTGAGGCATTTATTTCACTAGCCTTTTTCTTGACACAGCCTTCCAGCTTCACTCCATCCCTAGTAGATTAGAGCACTGAAAGGGGGAGGAACTTCATTGCATCTCTTGGTTCGAGAAAAAAAAAAAAGAAAGGTTAGAACTCATTCGTTGTGGATTTCCACCAACTGCTAATGCCTAATTGTCAAAAAATCCGTCCCAGATAGAAGAACTCCACTTTGGCGGTGGGCTTAGACTAGTCCCCGTCTTCCTCGCCAGTAGCTTTCAAAGGGTTGAAAGCGAGATTCGAGTTCCAGGCCCAAAAAAACGATGATAAAAAAGCAAACAAAAGCAAGCAACAAAGGATGCCAGGAAAGAAAGCCGTGGAGGAGCACGAGGCAGCAGGACCAGGAGACAAGACAGAAAATCGATAAATGATCGGGGAATCGCAAAAACAAAAAGATGTTTTGTTTTACCTGCTTTTAGCTTGGTAACTACCGCCCTAAACAAAATTAATAATCGAATTCTATTTGTAAGGTCTTTTGCTGATCAATCAGTGTCCCGCCAACAGGAGCTTCTATCGGCATCCTACTAAGTTCCTTTCCTTATATACTGCCCTGACTACAGCAGCTTTGCCTTACCTGATTTGACTGGTGTTACCGGGGGTGGTGAAGACAATGATCCCCTATCGTGGGCTCTCACTTTAGTCTACCCGGTGCCAGTCTTTGTTGGTGAAATAGAATCAATCGAAATCAGCTGCACATTCAGATTACTCTCTTTCTTCCTTTGTACCCTTATTACTTACGCCGGAACCAAGATGAGCGATAGCCTTTCTTTGATAAAAGAATAAGATGGATGGGATGGGGTTGCTATCGAATGCCCTCTTTGAAGGGGTTGTGACAGAAAAGGAAGCAAGAGCAGTAGCAGTCAACAGTGTAAGAGTAAAAAGAGAGTAGAGTTCCAGTAGTCGTTAAGAGTGTAATAGGGAGAAGAGTACTAAGAGTATATCAGTCTCAGTGAGAACAGTAAGAGTGCAATAGTCAGAGTGTAATAGGGAAACTGTAGTAGCAGTAGCCGTAAACCAGTAGTCAGAGTCACTATAGAGTAGAGAACTAGCAGTAGCAATGAGACGGCCAGGGGAAGAGCCAGCGCGGGGAGGAAAGCCGAGTGCCCATCCGCTCGGGGAAGATCTGAGCAAGGTGTATAGTGGGAGGGAAAGATGGCCGCGTCCAGAAGGCGCAAAGACCAATCCGCCTGCCGATTCGTCTCTTATACGTCGAAGGGGTCCGGCTTGTATAGTTGAAGGGGAAGCAAGAGGTAGTAGGGGCCCAGTTAAGCCAATCCTACGGGACGCAGCCCACCCTGACGAGGGACGTCCTTCTATGCTAAACAGCCTCAAGTAGGATCGGGAGAAGGCCTATCAATATACGGCAACGGCAAGACTAGAAAAGACAATAGCGCCGGTATAGAGAGAGGGGAAATCCGCCCCCAGATGAGGGAAGCATAGCGCCCAGAAGCTAGCCTGTCAGCGGAGCAGGCTGAGAAGAGAACGGGTGACTAATCCGTGTGGATAACTGTGGGTATCCTCCCTGCACGCTTCCTTAGGACCGTGAAGTCCAAGCAGGGCCACCATCCTTCGGTCGTCCCGGGGCTGCCCGTAACCGGCTCTGGAACCAAACTTCAATACCATTCAGAACAAGAGCAAACCGTCGGAAAGATATCACGCTGAGTCAACGACGGTGTGTGCCTCTCACTTGAGGAAGCAAAGGCAACCAGACTAGGCGGCAGAGGGTGCCAGCCGTCCTTGGAAGCCTCTCAATTCCTTGGTAGGAAACGGCATCCCCAGTATGTCTTTTGTTTTGGCGGGATACACCTTAATCCCATTCTTTCGTACTATGAATCCGAGGAATTTCCCTGACGATACTCCGAAGAAGCACTTTAGAGGGTTCATCTTCAAGTTGTGTTACCTAAGCCTAAGGAAGACTTTTCGTAAATCTGCCAAGTGGTCGACTCTTTTATGGCTTTTTACGGCTAGGTCATCCACGTAGCATTCTACGGTTTTATGCAACATCTCTCTGAAGATTTTCGTCATAGACTGTACTTCGTATCCTGCATTTTTTTAACCCGAAGGGCATGACTATATAAGGTAAGAGTCAATGCCGAAAGGGGTGCAGAATGGGCAAATCTGTAGAGGTCGTCCGGGTGCTTTTCCTCCCTACCTAATAAAGCCGACGTTGCGAAGCTTCTGCACTTCTTTCTCTATCTTTTCCATGAGTAGAGGGTGGAACCTTCTCTGTGCTTGTTTTATCGGCTTTGCATCTTCCCGAATTTTGAGCTTATGGACGGCGACGTATTTTTTCCCTGGCATCTCTGCATAGCGGAATGCAAACACATCACGGAACTCTTGGAGAGGTTGGGTATACTACATCACTTCTTCAGGAGCAAGGTGGGCATTGATGAATATCGGGCGTGGTTCATCGTCCGTGCCAAAATGGATCTGCTTTACTTCGTCTTCCGTGGGAGGAGCTTTACGTAATAGGGGGCTCCTCTCTTTCTGACGCTGCACGTGTTAAGGCTTGGAGTTTTTCTTCATCTTCCTCGCCTGATTCATCACTGTCGGAGCTCTATTAGTAAATTAGGACTGCTGCGAAGTTTACTGCTACTGCTAGAGAAAGGTTCGCAAGACAGTTCAACTTCAGGGTCTCAGCCTTCTGTAGTGGACGACTCATAAGCTTCAGATTCCGACCCATCTCTCGTTCCATAATCTGGGATGTACCCCAGAACGTACGTCGGAAAGCTGATAGCCTCCCCTTCTTCTAATGTCTGCTTTTGTGCCTTCGTCAAGCCCCTTCTCCTTAATCCCCTTCCCATTTTTGAGTCCGACAGGATTTTCCAAGTCATAGCCCATTTTTTGCATTATCTTCTTAGCAATAAGGCCATAGTTGGAAAAGTCTGGCCTCCCTTCTGTAGCAATAGGCTCCACCTTCAAAGCATATGTTTAAGTTGCCCTGTTTTATATTATAATTGGCCCCCTGACCCCAGTCATTGGTACCACGAAGATAGCTCCCCCAGGTTTCTCAACTGACGAGTGGCACACCAGAGGTCATAGTGGAAGACCTACGCCTACGCGCATTGCCTGTTTACCCTATTTGGCCTCTTCTTCACTATCAGATGTGACGCTAATAGTGACCACATTAGATTAGCTTTTCCTCTTTTTAGCTGCCGGAATGACCGGGGCTTAGATCTCGGCGTTATGAGAAATTTGGAAGGTATTTTCATTTTTCTTGTGGAAGGAATAAATTGGGCTTTTCTTCGACCCCGGCTTCCGATCTGTGAAGACTGTTTTGTTTGTACTTTTTTGTCCTCGTCGACATATTTGAAGTATTGATAGAGGGTGGACGGAACAACAAAGTTCCCGTGAATCCAAGGCCTTCCCAGCAGTAGATTGTAGGACGTGTCGTTATCAATCACATAACACGTGATTTCAGACTTCAAGTCTGCCAACTGACACTTAAGGCGAATCTTACCAATCGCCCTTTTATTTTAGTTTTAGAAGAAACTTTCCTGTCTTTTCACTACTGTCGTTTAGAATCCTTGGTTGTGTCCCATTACTATACATAATTTCTTGGTTCTATGTTTCTTTAGTCTTGGTCTTAGTACCGCAGTCCCAGTTTATCTCTTGAAAGAGCGAAGTTCTGTACCACGGTGGTAAGTTTATTACCAGTTGTAAGAGTAAGATAAGTAAGGGTGTCAAGCTTACGTACTTTCGAGTCTCAAGTCTCAATCTAATATGGATAAGCTATATATATTCTCTTTTTAGAATATGACTTTAGATAATCGGTAATTTAATTTCTTGATATCAACAATGCTTGCAACTTCCGGAAAAAGAAAGCAAAACTTTATTAGAATGGAAAAATAAAAAAAGAGCAAAATAAGCCACCGGCCATTCACAAGCGGATATCAGATGTGCAAATCCTCTTCATTGATCGAATCCATATCAACAATTTATCTTGCGCGGCCTTTTCCGATTTCCGAAGTGTCAAGGACAATACATACCAACGAAGTCGAAGTAGCAAGATCCTCGCAGAGCGCCGGGAAAGCAGTTCTTGGTTACGAGGTGACGATCAAGGGAAGAAAAATAAAGAACAGCTATGGAATATGACAGGTATCTGTATTGAACAGACGGAAGTCGATACAAGCAGAATGACTAACCAAAGTACGTTCAGTTTCATCACCCGGTCCGGACCGACAGCGGAAGCCTAGCATTAAGTGTTTGGTATCGACAAGGTGCTTGCAGCGATCACAGATTAAAATGAACATAACATATAAGAGAAGAGGGACCGTCCCATTAAATTGAAATGGAGCCATTATTCTGTTTATCTATTACATTCAATCAAATCGATCTGATCTGTGATATAAGCACCTATATCAATTCATTCTTTGCCACATTTTCCGGTGTAAGAATCGAGCTAATGTCCAGGTTTGACCTGATATAATGAGAGAAGGTGGTTTTGAAGGAATGTTTTTGTGTGGCATAAGGCATCCTGCTAACTGATAGATTGAATCTCCCTGCTTTATATACTTTACGTGTTGAATTCTGTGTGAATTGTAGGGGCCTAGCTCTCGATGAAAACAAGATGAAACTTACGTCTGGTGTATGGTTCTACAACAGGAAAGTAAATACAAAGTAAAGAGATTTGTTCCCGATGTACGACACCTAAAAAAGAGCTGAAGCATATATAGCTACCGGGGCTTACCATCAGCCCTTTCAAGATCCTATGGTCCGTTAAAGGCAGTTAGATAAAGACACCTGCTAGTATCTAAAGCTTGAAGAACCCACAGCTTACTATGAGAAAGAAGCCTAGCAGCCCCGAAACCTCTGATTCCGGTCTTTAGGCTAACTACGACTAGTCAGTAGTCAGGAATTGCGTAAGAGAAATATAGACCTTCCTTTGCTTTGCCTTAATGAGAAAAGGACGAAGATGGAAGACGTTGGTTGAAATGTATTGCATCCATCCAGATTGATTGTAAAAGTTTCATTCTCCGGTGCCCAATTCCTACCTTTTGCTTGGTGATTTGACTTTTGATTGAGGAACGGGGCTTGCCCTAGTATTCTAGTTCTTAATGATACGTAGTAAAAACAAATCGTAAGATGAATATTCTACTTCCTAGCTAGGAGGACTACCCTCTTTATTGACTTCGCTACTGAGACCATTTCCAAGTAAGAGCGTAAGCCAATCGACCATACCATCTTTGCTGCGGAGGAACCTACATGTGAAAAAAGAACCGATCATACGGAGAAAGCCTTCCCAAGGTTTGCTGCCTATGCCAGATGCTCCTTTCTTTGGAACTACTAGTTAGTCTTGCCTATGAAAATAAAATAGTCAAACAAGGTTCCTGGAGAGCGTGAAAAACTTTCATCTGATGGGCATATCTCTGTATAGAAAGCGAGACTTGACCCTGTTTGGTGGGGAACATCCTCAATTGAAATCGGGCGATCCCATGAAGGAAACGGCATAGAGGCGAGGGACCATACCCTGAAGATCTTCTACTCGTGCGGTCAGCCTATGACACACAAAAAAGAGTTTAGGACGAATTCCTGTCCTACCATTTGTTCTCATCATGCCCACTCTTCGTAAGGAAGACTGACCTAATCTTGCTTACCAAGACAGATATGAATGCGTGCTTCCAGCTAAGTGAATGAGCGACCACCTCCAGGATCCCTTTCTGAACCAATCCCCGGTGCCTTATTTCCGGCGGTTTTGGTCTGTTCTGATCCAACGTTCAAACTCGAAAAAGGCTTTTGCTAGGCAATCGACCACTGCATCTGCATTTCACAAAAAGATGGTTCCGCTCGGCATCGGCATCAATCTTGCCATGATCTTTCATCTCATGACTGAAGTTGGCCATGAAGCCAGTGAAGACGTGTCCCTCACGTAGGTGTGAGGAAGAGAAAAAGAGAGCCTCTCTGACTCCTTGCTTATGGTTTGCTGCCCTGGACCCTTTTATGGAATGGTATCTCGGTGAACAAGGTAGCTGTGTCACAGATATTCCGTTAATATACGTGGGATGAAAGCCAAGCCCTTTCTTCTTCTTTCGGACTGGGATTCGATTTTTCAACTTCCAGATACGGTTCGACAGAGGAAGCCGCGACTGAAGCGACTGTGAGAAAGAAAGAATCTATCGAACTTGGACCCCATAGGAGTCAACCACAGACGGTTCCGCTCTATTGTCGTCATACCCTTGGGCTTGGGTTACCCACTGGCAGGAAGCCCCCATTGTGCCTCTCAAGATGGGCTAATTAAGGTGGCCCACCTTTGTCTCCCAGTCAGTGACGAGTCCAACCCTTCTCTCCCTTTAGTGGCTACATCGGTCTGCGGGCTTCCTTCAACATTTCCCTTTCTTTACTGGAGATGCATTCTTATTAACCTTACCTTGCTTTCGTCCTTCTCGAACCTGAGTAGGCCTGCATCAATTAGATCCTGGATTCTATGCCTTAGAAACATCGGTTGGTCCAGTGTCCTATTCCACCCATATGAAACTCACAACGAGCATTGGGGTCATAACTTCTGGGTGGAGGATTTGACGGTGGCCTGAGAGGGTGGATAGGGCATCCAATTTCCTTGGCTTCTTGCCCCCTCTTCCTTGGTGACTTGGAGGAACTTGCGGAACCATCGGTCGAGGTAAAAGGATCGGCTGGGCTTCTTTGGTAGGGGTCCACTTAAGGTAGTCGCGATGCATCCTTGGAGACGGGCGATTAACCGTGCTTGTCTGACTAACTTCAACCTTTTTTCCTCTTACCCGTATTCCTACGGAAGCTCTGTCTCTTTCTTGGTACCTTTGCGGAGTCATGACTAACGGAGTGGGGGTAGCCTGATGAAAGACTGGGAGGCTTCGTTCGCGTAAGCTCAATGCTTAGGGAAGAGTTATGGCTGCGAAAAAGGTAGCCGTCCTTCCATGCCAAGCCAGCACATGGACCGGATTGGTACTAGAAGGGGATAATTACCTTCAACATATGTCCTAGCCCTAAGGGATTGGAGGAAGAGCTTTACATTTTGCTAAGTTAAGAGCAATTCAAGATCCAGAGTCTGATAGAATGCCTTATTTGGCACTTTAAGCCTATCAACCTACCTTATGAGCTGTTTTGAATTGCCACTATCTCTATGTAGGGAAATTGAAATGCTCATCCGAAACGGGACACAAGGATGATCAGAGAAAAATTCACTGGATTAATTGGGAGTCGCTATGCAAGTCGAAGAAGGAAGGTGGTATGGGGTTCAGACAAATTCACAATTTCAACTTGGCTATGTTAGCTAAGCAGGGATGGCGATTAGTGCATTATGAAGATTCTTTGCTAGCTCAAGTTCTCAAAGCCGGGTACTATCCGTCTTCCGATTTCATGCAGGCCTCTCTCGGTTACAACCCGAGTTACACTTGGAGAAGTATTCACGCGGCTAGACAGGTTCTCCACAAGGGTTTATGTTGGCGGATTGGGAATGGAAGAAGTGTGAGGATTTGGAAAGATGGTTGGCTACCTAAACAGTGTGGTTTTCGGGTATGGTCTCGGTCGAACCTGCTGGACGAGAATGCAACAGTTGACTCTCTACTGCAAGAGGATGGTCTCGGTTGGAATATCCCCTTGTTAGAACAGGTCCTGCTGCCTTTTCTTTTGAAGTAGCACAGGTTAAACAACTTTATCTTAGTCCCCGACAACCCCAGGACAAATTAGTGTGGCAGTACTCTAAGACGGGATCATACACAGTCCGTAGTGCATATCATCTCCTCATGCTGCAACCAGCTTTGACCAGCCCAGGTACGTCATCAGGAACTCAAAATGTTGTTAAAGTTAAATGGCATGGTGTGTGGAGCCTCAACATCCCCCCAAAGGTGAGACATTTTATTTGGCGTGCCCTAAATATAAATAATGCTCTTCCTTCGGTAACGGAGTCTTAGCCTAACCGCTTCCTTCCTTTAGCCAGATTAACTGGAATATTCACCTCACTCCCAGTCTGCTAGTTGAGTCTCCCTCCTATCTCTTGGTCTCCTTTTAAGTATTACACTCGTACGGTAGCTACTCTTGCTCGTATGGTTATCTGTCTATCAGACGTGAGAAAAATTCTTTCTAGCTTGGCCTCCTGAGTCTTCCTCCTTTCAAATCTGCATACCATCGAAAGAAGTCAATGAGAATAGCTAAACAACTTAGAGAGATAGCATTCTTCTCTTATGATATTTTGGAATGCAGCCTTTTAAATTGAAATTTAAAACAAGTTCAAAAGCGATTCTAGGAAGATCGAGTCAGAATCCGCATAACCCCTGCGGTTGTTGACGAGACCGTCACTAAGAGAGGGCTTCATGGGAGTAGGTCTCGCTTCTCGAAGGCGTAGGTCAGGTGTTAATGTCCTAAGCAAGGACCTTCATTTGCGATCCGCGTCTGCGACGATGATCAAGTAAGAACTGATATCCGCTCATCCTTTCCTTTCTGAAGTTCCCTAAGGTTAGGAGCCCGGTTCGGCTCTTCCTATGAAATGATTAGGCCTTCCCGAACCCCACGCGAGGGGAAGACCGGCAGCACGCAGAAGAGTTCCAAGAGGACCTTATTTGAACTAGTTCCAAAGGGGTCGTAGCGAAAGCAAGAAAGATGTTAATAGCAAGACCCTTTCCTGAATCAAAATCTCTCTTCTTACCAGCTACTGCGATCAATCTCCGATCCCTCTCTTCATTGTAGAATGCCGTGTAATGCCGTAGTCCAAAGATAAGAGCTGCATTCGTAGGTCTATCAAACCTGAGTTTAGGGTACCGATAAGGTAATCCACCAAGAAAGGCTTTGAATCGTGAGATAGGGGTATAGGACCTACGGCTTTCTAGTTACGTATGAGTAAGCATATACTTATTTCCAGTCTCTTTAGTCTACTCGACTGAGTTTGAGAGGGGCGAAGCGGTGACTCGACTTACAGGTTTTTTCCTCTCACTTCGTTCGAGCTGGAGTTGGTAGCCTCTATAGTATGCTTTATGCGCTTAGCTCGGGCTGGGTTCAACCAGTCTGCCTCTTCCCTTTCTCTCTATGCCCATTGATATTTATCAAAAAGTGGCTTAACGGGGCCATAGTACATTGACATGAAAGACCTTTTGGACAGGCTAAAAAGTAGTCTATATCGCTTACAGGATCAGACCAGACTGTTCTAACAGGGCAGGGGAGAGGGAGAACTAATCTCATACAGTACAGCTATGATCGGGCAATAGCGCAGATAAGATCAGACTTTTTGTGTGAAGGATATGGTTCTGGTTCTCTTCTGTCCCGTTCCTTCAATCAAAGAAGAATCCATGCCCAGGGCTAGTGCCAGCGCATAGTCAGAGTCTTCCCTGCGTGCCTAACATCCACTCCTTCTAGTCGAGTGCCTTGCGGCGCCTTTAACGATGAGAGAAGTCGATACCGAAGAGAATAACTCAAGGGCACTGGCTACTCCATCAACTCAATTTCGTTGCATAAGTGAGGATGCCAGTCATCATAGTCTGAACTTGAAATCTTTCGTAGGCTCATCTCGTCGATTTTTATTCCGATCCTGGTCATTCATAGATAGTCAGCACTTTTAGTCATAGGCTATCGCCCATTCCTGATAGCCCGTTCCCTATTCCATTAAAGAATGAATGGGAATTGATCTGACAACGGCTGGGCAAAATCCATCTCTTTCTATCTCTATTTTCGCTAAACTTGCCTGCTTTCATGAAGCCGACCTTAACAGACATCTCTGTAATTTTCGTAGATGGAAGATCCGGTGAATCAATTAAATTAGATGCCGCTTACCTAGATGCGGTGCTTGTCCCTCGAAGCGAAGGTCAAGACCCATCTATTCGATCTATCGGAAGAAATTTTTTGACTAAACACCCTACGAAAGGACTTCCTTAACTACTCAACAGAACAAGACTTACGAACTGAGCTAGCCACTCGTTCTTCCAATAGCCGCCTTTAGCCTAATGTTCGCTTAGTGCGACTATAAGCTCTGAGCATAGACGACCAACTCTTTTGAAGACAGCGGAGAATTGATAGCAACAAAAGAATCAGCTATCGTCTTAAGAAAGCCAAGATAAGTCCCCATAGGCTGTGTGCCCTTTTCTTAACTTAAGGGACTGAAGTTGGAGCTTAAGTTTCAGCTCTTTGGCAGTTCCTTGATCGAGAAAGATCCTCTCCAAAGTGAGCCAAACATCACGAGATGTAGAGAGTTCCTTAACCTCTTTGATTTCATAACCTTAGTTAGGGTAGCCTTGATCCAAGAAAGAAGGGTATGTGCGTACCCAAGCAAGATAGGCGGGATTGAGCACTGGACGACCCTTAGGACGACATCTTCTTTTGAATTAGGTTCTTCTCTATGCTAATTACTGATTGAGTTGGAAAAGTTATTTGATATGCCTTGCTACTTTGCTTCTGAGCTAACTGTATAACTAAAGCTTTAAGCAACACAACTACTGATGTAGATGGGCATGGCTAAAATAGCTATTATGATGTGATAAACCTTTTATACATTAATCACAGGTTAGCGTAAGTCTTTGAATTTTGATTGAGTAGGTGGTAAGCTAAAGCGAAGGACCTCTATGAATGCGAATGCGGTGAGGTGAGCTTGATGATTGCGCTACTGGGGGATCGGAATAACGTAAATAGAGCTCACTAGTTGCGAATAAGCATACTTCGTCTGTGCGGAAACAAATAAAACCGATATGCCGAGGAAATCAGATACTGGCTAGGAATCGAGCTTTGATGCTCAAAAAAAGTCGTTTCTGTCAATTATACATATCGATCATCTCAATTCCTTGAAATCGGTCGGTAGGTCTTTCCTCTAGTTAAAGAGTTCTAGTACTTGCGTTGCGGTCTGTCCATTAGTTCGATGATTCTTCTTCGCCTTTAATTTAAGGCTTTTTCAATCAATCTCATAGCTTACTATGGCTCGTTCTAGTTCTATAGGAAAGGGGATATACCATAACCATAGGGAAGTAAAAGTGCGTGCGATAAATAAGCTTTTTCTGAGCCTATATATATATAGTGGTTATAGTCCTTAATGCGCAAAAAGGGAGCAAGAAAGGGGCTGCGGTCTGTTCCTGGTCCGGGCAATGACTCGTGCTTTGTTCTTTCCAGCCATTATAGAATAAGTATAAGTAAAGGCTCGTTCGTTCTGGTTGGTTGTCGTCCGTCCAGCTTACAGAATATCCTCTTATCGGTGCGATCTGAGGCGCATAGGGCGGCGGGGGTATCTGATATGGCCCAATATGGATGGAGATAGCCCACGGGTGAACGCCCAAAGCCAGTGCTACCTTAGCGGTGCTCGAGTAGGTTTGGTGGTTCCAACATCCTTATATCTATCTCTGCTCCTAGCGATTTTTCGTGCTTCCAGGAGCGCTTTAGAGCTGGTTTGGTTAAAGAGAATTGCTAGCAGTTAGCAGTTCGTCGCTTTCCTTAGTAGGTGGTACTTCCCTTCTCTTAGTTCTAGAGAGAAATCGATCTATCTCATACTTCCCTCTTTCTGCTATGGTTTGTTTTGCGTAGTCTAGGAGTCTTAGTGAGTGAACGTAGCTAGCCGGTGGAGCTCCTGTTTTTTGTTCCTTGCTTTAATTTAAGGGAATCTCCTCTCTTCTCAGAGCTGTAATGGGTCCGTCTGCGGCACCCCTTAGTTGTCTTGTGCTTCTGTAAGTCGACTAAGAAGTAAGATAAGAGGAGGCTATCGGTCTATCTCCGTTCAAGGCAGTGACTGAATTCATGTCAATGGTTGTCGTGCCAAGCCTGCTTTCGTGCTTTTGGAGAATTTTTTAGATAATCTCCTCTGCTTCCTAGCATCTATAGCAGCTTTTAGAGTCGCATTCACTAAACGAAAAGCTTAACACGTGCCCATTGAACTCGGCAAAGAAAGATGGAGAGCCATATCATACCACTGCAAGTAAGGCTGTTGGAGCTGTTCCGTCTATCGTAGGTTTCGTCAATCCCCGGCTTTCGTGGTTCGTACTTCCTTGAGTTTGCGAGTCAAGGGATCTCCCTCAAAGGATTTAATGTGAGCAAGTTGATTGATCCTCGTTTGAGTGTCCTTCTTCTTATATAATGAGTATTTTATATCATTGTAGCTTCGTCCCTTTCCTTTTGACCTGGCCCCTCGCCCCGAACAATATCCATTGCCTGGAGGAGCAGTAGACGAGGCTTTAGCGGCTTGTGAACCAGTTACGAACTCAACTATAAGTTAAGAGATCTCTTATCCCCTCAGGGAAGAAGTCGCCACTACAGAACTAGACTCAGGAACTGACACAACTGCAACAAGAGAGACAGCTCCAAGAGACATTAAGCGGGAAGGCCCCAAGCTCCAATGATTCCTACTTCTAACTTCCTATTGGAATGGCAGGAGGCATAAGAACAAGCAGAAGCATGAGATAACACAAGGGTTCTGCTCCTTGCTTTGAGGAAGGGACGGCTCAACTATAACTATGAGCGGTGTGAGTGAAATGTTAAATCGAAATTATCATTTTCCCAGGTTTTTCGCTTAACCCTTTTGTTCACTCGGAGAGCGACATCTCAAATTGACATTTAATCGTTTTCCCGTCCAAAAAAGACGGGAAAATGAAAGTTAGATGAATATTAATATGTTAGGCGAAAGGCGAAAGGTAAGTAGTCGTAGCGAAACGGCGTAGGGCGAAGTGCTTACCATATGCTCTTGAAAGATAGGCACTCGACTGAAGAAGGGGGTCCCGGGTTGATGAGTAAGAAAAGATAGAATTGAATTTCAGGAAAGAGAGACTGAGTACAGTGTGACAAGTTATTACAGTAGTTCCCACTTATAGCATCCGAACCAATCTATTGTCGTCCAAGAATGTTGTCCTTCTATGTAAGTCATGTATTCGGAAAAAGAGGAATTGGAATGAAAAGCACACCATATAGGTCAGCGGCATCAGCAGTTGAAGAAGTTGACGGCCGGATTCAAGCAAAAAATGGGATAACCTGAGATGGAGAGGTCTCCTTTCTATATTAAATTATAAGATCTGGCTTTGAAGCCTCCTTGAGTCCGGCTTACCTGAAGGTACGAGTCAAGAACAGAAGAAGGGGATCGCCACAATCAATCAAGAAGCAAGCTAAAAGCTGTTGTTTGGATGACTTTCTGAAAAAAAAAAAGTCATTCTTGGAGTAGCCCGCCCAGTAGAGGCTTTCTTAGCGAAAAAAGTATATTCATGGATGGATTAGGGGAAAGAGTCTTCACCTTACTAAAAAGTGTCAATCATTTTGATTGAACTTTCTGTCAGGCTAGCTCTGGGCAGGGCGCATACACACGAACCCACTTTGAGTCGGATCCGAGCTCCAGTAGACAGCGAGACAGCCATTGTGGTAGACGGGAGCAAAGGAAAGAGAGGTGAGTGACGCCAAGGGGAATTCCAGCACGAAAGCAAGTATTTTTATCACACGTCCGGTCCTGTCTGATTGATTCACCTTCGATTATTCAATCAAGGAAGCAGAGTCAACGGCCTTTGAAGAAAGCTGACTTCTCTTTTCAGATATTGAGTTGGACAGTCAAAAAGCCCAAAGGCCCAAAAGAAAGAATCAAGGGTCGAAGGAAGAGGCCAGGCGCTGGCGCTACAACAACTGAATTGACAGATTACGGAGCGATCCCTATTCCGCCTACTAGCTTGAGCTTTTTCCAAAATCGGAGCAACAGAACTAGTGGCCATTGGGGAGAAGAGTGATTCGGAAGCAAGCAACTCCTAAGCCTCAGGCCGAGCTTTGACTTATCATAAGATATTCCCACGAGCAGTAGCTGTGGCCAAAATAAGAGAAAAAACAGAGGTTTTTCATAGGCCATTGACTATCTATCCCCCGATTGAGTCTTTCTCTCCGTCAAAGGGACTCTTTCTTGAACAAGCACGGCGCTATCAGGACAAAATCCTAGCAGAAGCTGGAAAAGATGAAGAGAAAGAGGAGCGAACAGCCACTATCACATCGTTAGATGAGCTTCAGTTGTGCCCCTTTGTGAACGAGGGGATCGAAAGGCCAAAGATTATATAAGAGCGCAAAAGACGGATTTTCTTTTCTGAAGGCAGATATATATAGAAAGTGTGCAGTGAGGGAGGTAATTAAAGGCTTAAGTTTTCCAATTCCAATTCTCTATCCTTCGAATCAATCCCCCACTCATTATATAATAAAGTCGGAGAATCGGATGCCGCTGTCTAATAATAGCTTCCCCTATCTCATAAAGGCGAAAGCCTCATTCCTTTAGTTGCTAATAGTAGATAAACTACGGATTTCCGCCTCCTCTTCAGAAGCGACATCCTTTTGGTGACTTTATGGGCTAAAACGAATGAACGAAACCAAAGAGTCAGATTCGGGAAATCGGGAAACTAACCTACGGGAGTCTTAAAATCCGGTGGAACCGAAAGAACGCGAAGAAGGCCTGGGAAGCTTAAAGGATCAAGGACCACACGCGGAGCATCCATGAAGAGAAAGATTCCGCCATACAATACAGGCCGGCATCCTTAGAGCGAAAGTTCCTTTTGGGGGCTTTTTCCATATCTCCCGAGCTAACTCAGTATATATGGAACGAGAAGGACTTTTATGATATGACACAGGGCGAGGTCGAAATGGGGTGTATTGATGATAACTAAGTGAAAGCAGCCCGTACTTCCTGCTTGGATCTTCTTATTTGAAGCAGAGTGAATCGATCTTTGGGTAGTACTAGGGACCCAGACATGCCCGCGGTTGAAGGCTCAAAGCCAGTTCATGAAGATGTCGTCGCCCGATTCAGGTATGTCATGGTGGGACCTTTTCAATCCAAATCATTGATCGTCATCGGCAAGAAGCCCCTTTAGTTTCGATCTAAAACCTAGTAAGAAAGACTATCTGCTTGGCCCAAGGAGCCCCCCCACCAATAGAGGGGCGTAAAATCGATTATTCAAGAAGCTGTTCGACGTTCTGTACTGAGCCGTTATCTTCCGATGCGATATGCTATGATATGAGACGTTGGCGCTCTGGGCTGCCAGTGACCTAGAAGGTCCGTGTTTATGCGGGTTAGGAGTGCAAGGGGCAAGGTCACATCTTTCTGATAGATTGATTAAGATATAAGATCTTTACCCATTGAAATGGAAGAGGGGGTACTTAGATAAACCAATAGCAAAGGCGGGTATTCAACCATAGAGTGTGAAGACAACTCCGCTTCGGAACCGCGCGTAAGATTACGATCCTCCCGGGGCAAGCAAAAGACCTAATGGTTTTCGACATGAGGGGCTATCCAAGGCTAAAGAGTCCATCGGGCAGTTAAGTAAAGAAAGAAGAAGGAATAGAGGTGCATACAATGATTAAAATTAGGGCTAAAGCCTACTGAGAGCTAGACCGAGGCAGGGCGAACCGCAGCCTGTCGTAGCTCAACAGACTGAGACAACTTCCTTCTTACGGGAAGGAGTAGGACCGAAGTTCAATACAAAACCTTAGGGGACTTTCAGCCCTGAACAAGAACAAAAGAAAAGAGAGAGCTTAGCTGCAGAGACAGGCCCCAGGCATCGCTTAGATTAGATACGTTCAATAGGCGGCCCCCGGGGTAGGTCTTCCAATCCCGCCGACACAACCTCGTCGTCACTTACTCCTCACTTTAAACAACTTCCCGAATGATCCAACCCAGTCTTTAATTCCCGCACAATCCGTATTAGTTCTGCCCCAGGCTGTGCTAATCCAATATCGAATTGAGCCGAGAATTGAGTTTCGGCAAAGCCCGTTCCGTTGCTTTTAATATTTCCAAACCAATCGAGCGAAAGGAACTAAACGTCCTAAAGCGGTCTAGGCGAGCCAATGATAAAGAAGGTGAAGCCCTGTCCCACGATCTCTGTAGCCTAATTGCTAATTGGAGGTGCCCGAAGGAGTGACTCATCCTTTCTAGCTCTTATTACCCCTGTCGGAGCTACTTCTGTTGATATAAAGATGCTTTCGACGCAACGTCTGTTGAATACGATATAAAGTCAATCATATAAAGTCAATCTCAGTTTGAGTATCCTATTTGGATTTGGATGAGTTCTTTTGAGTTCTTTCCTAACGTCAATGAAAGCTTTCAAGCAGCGAAGTCTTGAGCAGGATTCTTCGTGAAAAGAGTCATTCTGCTGAGGAATGGAATCACAGCTTATTCTTTCTCCCTCCAGGCCTTTGAAAGTAGTTCAAATAGAAAGGCAAACCAATTTCATGTGTAAGCATAGTGCACATTGACTTTTACTTCAGTGAGATGAAAAGTCCTTCTTTTCCGGCTAGGAAGCGGATGAGTGGCCGTATTCGACCACCTCTTGCTCTTACGGCTAGTTCCAGGAGATTCGGTAAAGTCTTCCATTAGAGGAGAGGAGAGCCATTTTTTGAAGGCAACTTCCTTCTCTTCTCCAGATGGAGGACGCAGTTCCTCAAACTCTGGTATTCCAATCTCCAAATCACCCTCGCCGCCGAGCTTGCCTCTCGGGTAGGAGTCTAATTTTTCCAAAGAAGGTTACGTCCGTTAGGCCAAGGCCAAGAGAAAGCCTAGGGCATTCCTCTTTCCCAGAAGGCTGATGGGGCCTGGCTTGGGCTGGGCCAGATGGACCGATTTCTCGAAGTCAGAGGAAGTCCTTACTCCGCATCTTGCTTTTTCAACGGAAGCTAGATTGCCACCTTCAAGTCTTTTGGGAGGAACCGAGTTCAAGGACTTTTCCGGACGATGCGGGAGTCCCTGCTATCAAGTCCACTACTTTTGCACCCGAGTGAATATTAAGGGATTCCCCAGGGGAGGGACACATAGAAAGCTCTCCAAGAAGTCAGTCAAAGCCATCTCCCGCAGCTTCACATCTTCCTTTTTAGGACAAGGACGTCATCCTTTTTTATAGCGTAATAAAGTGGCGAAGGTCCCTTACTAAGCTAAGGAGATTCTGGACAGAATGAATTCTCTCGTACATCGGTAAGTTTAGTACTGAGCAAGGTCGGGTATATCGTCCTGCTATTTGCCTTACAGTTACGGATGCTTTCATCCCAGTGATGAGACAAAGCTCGAAAGACTAATGAAAAAGGTTTGGATTCCGCTTTTATTTTAAGTATGTAAGTTCCGGATATCTAACCCTCAACAAGCATTGGACAAGTGGATTCCCTTCTAAGTTGGTCTGCATTGGCTAGGGAGGGCACTTACTTTCCTAAACCATTTCGCCGGTACTCCTCTCCTTATTGAATAACTAAGTAAGTGCACTGATTTCCTTCATCTTTATAATCGGTTATGGTAGGGCCTTTCTCCTTGCTTTCTCTCTAAGCCCTTAGTCTTGCAAAGCAAAGGACCATTCCCTCACAATAGGCGCCTCCTTCTCCTCTCAGATGTCCATTCAAAAGACATTTATCTTGTTCGAGGCATATGAATCTTTTCGATATGCCACTCACTCAAGTTCCATATCTGATTCAAGAGCGGCACCGTCTATTGCAAACATAGCACTGGTTTTAAAAACATCGCTTATAGCGCAAGGAATGCGGATTCTATTCCTGAAACCCTTCCACCGGGAAAGAGCCAAGCAGCTGCTATTTGAACAACGGATATGGAGACAGCGGATGATTGGAACAAAAGCCATTCTTTCACAACCTCTTCTGGCTATAAGCTCATTCCCTGACTTCTAAAAGCAGACATGTGGACATAAAAAAGAAATGAAATTGATAGAATAGAGGAAGGAAGATGAATGTGCAGTTGATTCTATACCAGCCGATTCAATTGCAGCTACTTCGAAAAAACTGCCTATTATGGTATGGCTATGTAAAGGGACCGGCTTACCAGAGAGGTGAATGCCCTAGGATTGGATTCATCCCAATATGGAACTGGGTGAGGGATTCCCTGAAACCAGAGCACCTAAAGATAACAAGCTAAAAGGCGCATCTCTCTAAGCCAAGATCGTCTGCTCCTCAGCAATTGATCCAAAAAGTGCCCTTCTTAGGCGAGCGAAGTGACTTCCGTGGGAAGAAAGAAGCTAATAGAGTCATAGAAGATCCCGAAAGAGGCGAATTGCCAGAAAGTTTATCAAATCCGATCCTTGCATCATCTGATCTCGACCGGGTTCACTCCTAAATGAAGGCAGTGAGCATCGAATAAGCCAATTGAAACTATCGTCTGTTTACAGCAAATCAAGATTAGATGGACAAAGAGAGCTTCAGTCAACACAGTCCTAGAAGCTCCATTCATGCCCACTTCTATTCCTAAGAGCCCATCATTCTACTCAAAAGAGGACGGAGGCTACTTTCGGGACATTGGTTGCAGCGATTTGTAGACCAATAGCAAAAGCAGCAACGATTCGATGCTCTCAAGCAGATGGCTTCCTTCCGCCAAGAGTCAGAGTCGAGGACTAATGAGATTCCCGGATCGAGTTCTGACCCTCTTTCGAAGAGTCAGTAAAGCAGTCAATCAAGTAAGAAAGGTACGTAGTCACTAACCCACAAGCTGGTTAGGTCTAATGGTAGAGGCCAAATGCCTGACTCTCACTTTTAAGCAAGCAAGAAGCTACCTTAGCACAAGTACTAAGTAAGCGAGCGCGCTACCTCATATATAGCTATATGAGTCACTTCGTACCTCCTATAGCTATAGGAGTGACTTCGTACCTTTCCATCTTGAGAGCTTGGAAAGGGTATGGTTGAGCTGCGAGAGAGTCCTAAAAGCCACACCAGCTAACCGGCAAAAAGTCGAAAATCTGACGCACTGGTACTTGAGGTGAATGCCCATCACCCCTATGCTATGGCCGTTCAAACAAGCCTTTGCTGAAACTGGAGAGAAATCTACTTACTGTCAAGGCACGGACTCGAAACCTCTTAGCAAACTAGGCAGAGCCCGTATGGGATTGATGATATGAAATAGCCCAAAGCCTTATAATAGACTTTAGCCACGTCATCACCTAATACGGCATAACGGTCAAAGGTGCGACCCGGATGTACCTGCTCTGCAGACCACCACACTAAGAAGTGGTGGGCTTTTATAGTATAGGCAAAGACTGGTCAAGAGGCATAATAGCCCTATCTAAGATAAGATAATCTAAAGGCTGTCCAGCAACAAAGCTGACTTGAGAGAACTGGTACGGGTACTTGATCGATATTGCACGCAAGCGCAGGGTTAACCGCAGCTGACGCAAACGATCAAAAGATAGCATATCACCCTGAATAAGAAAAGCAAAGGCCACCTAACGTAATTCGAATGGGGGCTGCTTTCAAATCATTGGAGAATGCTGTCTTAGATCCAGCTAGCCTGTCTAGAGGCCTGGTCTGATCGAACATCACATGGTAGCCTCCGAAGGGCATGGCACAGCCACTCGTGAAGAGGCCTCAATAGCTGTTGTAGGACGTAATTACCAATTACTAAAATACGTCTATTCTCCCACCTTCCAAAGAAGAAGCCAAGCGCCCACATGCTAGTGATCCCCCTGGTCTTGCTACCGGGAGATAAAGACCCACTGTGCGCTCGAACCAGTCCAACGACTGGCCACTGATCGGTTATACTTCTTGTTTAGGATAGTGACATACCTCATAGGTGACTATGAGTAAGTACTCCCCTTCTTGTCACAAGAATTGATAGAAGGAATTAGCCAAGTCCTCTCGCTTCTTAGAGTAACTACGTACGTTAGAATGAGTTTTCTAATCCTCATTAGGAAGATTCTCCATATGAATGGTTAACGTTCTTTTTGAAGTAAGAAGAGAAAAGGGCTATGCGTGTAAGGGCATAAGGGATATAGCTTTGATAGGGAAAGAAAGACTGATTACGCAAACAAAGAGTCAATAGCATCATAGGGTGATATATCCACACTTTCTGCTAAGGCTTGTTTGAACGCCTTTCACCCTTATGCTTGCTTATGGGGCTATGCTGTTTACCTCAAGTATCAGTGTCGGCGATTTTCAACGATCTCTCGGCTTGCTGGTCTTGGATATAAGTCTCTTTCTCGCTCTGTGCATACCCGCAATCTAAAGATAGAGAGATTGTGGGCTATGTATACACGTACCTAATACCCATTAGAGATAGGGGCGAGGCGACCAACGGAAGCTCGAGCGTTAAGCCACTCATATAGCAATATGAGGGGCGAAGCGGTGACTCGACCGATAGGGAGAGGAGCGTTAAGACACTTTACCGATAGGTGATGGAGCAAAGCGAGAGGGTATTACCCTTATAAGCTTTAGGTGCTTTACCACCGTTTAGTCCTTAAGCTTCGCTCTAGTGACTTACGTTCCTTACTAAGAGAGATGGCAATGCAGACAATGAAGAATGAAAGAGCTTTACCTATTACTATACTATATAAGTCAGGGATCTAGTCCTATATTTCCAGCGTGAAGGGGCGAAGCGGTGACTCGACCAACGTACGAGGATAAAGATCTGACTCCGGATCAGCAGTTCTTTCAACTAAAGGAAGAATGAAGGAGGGAATGGCAGCAATCGACTTATTTCTGTCTTACAGCTCTCTTGTAGTACTGCTTCTTTTCAAGCTAATCTCTATTTCAACTGCATTCCCTATTGAAAAGAAATCAACCTCGCTTCTTTCTGTTGATAGGTTAGTTTGATTCCAGGTGTGAGCCTCTCCAGTTGCAGTGAAAGTTCCCGACTCTCTAGTGCTATCCCCCTTTTTTCAGCCTGACATTACAAAGGTAGACTTCATCCACCGGACGCCCTGGCTTTCTTTTTAGTTTTCCAATCTTCTGTCCTTCATTCTTGCAGATGCAGATCATAGATGACTACGACATAACTCTTTTGACTTCGTCTCCATATTACGCTCAAGCAAACGGACAGGCAGAAGCTTCAAACAAGGTCCTGATCCGTATCCTGGAGAAAATGATTGAAGATAAGCCAAAAAGATGGGATGGCATCTGATGTTACCAGAAACTTTGTGGGCATACAGAACTTCTAAAAGGGATGCCACAAAGACAAGCCCTTATGCTCTTACCTATGGGCACGATGCCGTCTTGCCGATGGAGATTATGGTTCCTTCACTCAGAGTAGCTAGGCAACATGGCCTTACTCCAGATGATTACACTCAGGCCATGGTGATGGAACTTGAAGACCTGGATGAAACCAGGATGCAGGCCCTCAACCACATGGCTGCACAGAAGAAGAAGATAGCTAGGATCTACAATAATAGGGTCCGAAGACAAACCTTTCAAGAAGGAGACATAGTGTGGAAAACGGTGTTACCTGTCGGTGCCAAAAGTAGAGAGTTTGGCAAGTGGTCCCCGACCTGGGAAGGACCATTCCGGGTGCACAAAGTCCTCAGGGGAAACGCCTATTGGTTGTCGAGTCTCGCGGGAGAACTGCACAGAAGTACCATTAATGGGCGTTACCTGAAGAAGTATGTTCCCACTATGTGGGAAATGCGGGAACTACAGGAACCAGGAAGCACCTGAGGCCGACTCACGGCCTATGTTAGCCGACCCCACGGCTGTTCACTAGTTACCTGTAAAGTTACCTGTAACCAGTGGGACTCACCAATCTCACTTCCGCATTCTAAACTACTGTGCCACCACCAACAATTAGCAAACAATTGAATGATGTAATAGCTTATGCATACAAGCAATTATGTAAGCAATGATGTAAGCAAAGGCCGACCAACGGCCAAAATTTCCAAATATAAAAATGCATCCATCCATCCATAAAAGAAATATACTGCAGGCATGTCATAGATGTACTGAAAACACATCATAAGTGTGCTACAAATCCAACAATCTAAAGCATAGCTAAAATAGTGGTCTTCAAGGCGTCCCATCTCGCCTGTAGGGCCATCAACTGCTCCAAGTGGGCTCCGTGGTCTCCGACCTGGATGGCGACCAGAGGAAGGGCTGAACGGATCTCATCGGCCTCTCTGTATGCATCAATCACATTTAGATCATGTATGGCGGCTCGGGATCTCTCTCTAGCAAGGATCTCAGCTCGCTCTGTCTCGAGCCTAGCAATCTCTCGCTCGATCTCCTGTAATCTCTGATCATCCTCGGGAGTGCGCGCTACAAAGGAGATTTTATCGAGATGCTAGCTGTATACTCATCCTGACGGACACGGAAAGCCTCAATTGTCTCCTCAAGTTGACGCGTAGCCGTCACCTGCTGGTCGTAGGCTGGTAAGAGATCAGCTACCTGAGTCCTAGCCTCCTCAAGCTGCGGGAAGGAACCGGATGATGCTAGTATGGAAAGCCCAGCTAAGATCTCAGACCGCTCAGAAGAAGGGAGAGATGACAAAGGACCGGTCATAGTAGCAAGCAGGTAACGGAGCCGGGCTCTGGTCGTGTCAATCTCAGACTCTGGCTGAGCTGGTCCTGGAGCAGGTCTGAGGAAAGCAGGCCGGTACCCACCAAAGAATAAAAAATCAAGGTCCCGTAGGACGTCTCTGAAAGGCTCAGGGGCAACCGGTGGCCTAATAACAGAAGGATCTGGGACGCTGGGATCTGGTACTATGGGCTTAGAAGATGGCTCAGACGATGGTACAACCTGCAAAAATAGATATGTCAGAGGAAGAAAATTTATGACAAATAGATAAGGGTAAGATGGTACCTCAGGCTGTGGGACTGATATAGGCTCTGTGTGATCAGCAGTAGGAATAACATCAGGCTCGGTGGCAGTGGCTGTGTCAGATGTCGGGTCCGGAACCGCATCTGCATGGGTATCCGGTGCCGAGTCTGGAACAATATGATCTGGGACATCATCAAAGAACTGGTCACTCGCAGTCTCATCCGCGCCATCATCAAACCCGTCAACACCGACAGAAGCCACTATGTCAATATCATCACCAACTGAACGGGTATCCACATTCTCATCAGAAGCAGTAACGGCCTGAAGAATAACCTCAGTATCAGAAATAACCTCCTGGCAGCCGTGTGATAGGTGAGAATCCTCAGCAGATGTGTCGCTAGCAGAGCCCTCAGACACCTCTATAGCTGTAGCAGGTGTATTCTTAAGCCCCCTGGCCTTAAGAATATGTCTTCCAGACTGCCTGCGAGGAGGAGGCGGAGATCTCTTCACCTTCGGCTTGTACTTGGGATCAGGAGGTGACTTCTTGGCTTTCTTCGCTGGAGGCTCAGATGTGGATGGCCGTGGATGTTGCTTCTTGGATGGAGCAGGTGACGAAACAGGTGCAGAGGAGGGCCTTGGCCGCTCAGAGGCCGCCCGAGGTGGTGCTGATGCTGGTGGAGGTGGCAATGTAGGTGCACGACCTGAGAAAGAAACTCATTAGTAAAAAGATCAGTGACATATGCTTAACAATTAAAAGTACTATGTACCTGAAGAAGACAGAGTATGGCGAAGCACAGCATCATCAAACTGTGGAGTCCACCATGCTAGAAAGGCTCTGAAAATGTCATCTGGGTCTGTAACCTTGCATAATCGGGTATTCAGTCTCTTTCTCCTGGTAGAAAGTCGCCACTCGAGTGCCTCTGGTAAACTCTGGAGTTCACGTCTCGGCTGGTCTCGTTCGTTCGCCAGTTCAGGAAGAGTTGGGATGCCCTGGTGACATCCAAACTGGCGAGACCAGAGAGAAGGCATATATAGCTCCAGACCAGGTTTGGTAACCCCTAGCCTGACATCAAATGTGACTCCAATGTGCAAATGGCGGACAGCAGTGAAAGAGGCCCAGGTATCTCTGTGCGGCTCATATCGATCAACACCCTCAAGGCACCAGAAACCAGGCAGCTTGGCTGTGACAAGATCAGATGGCTGGTCAAGCGCTTTAAACCGCTCAGTATCAGTAGCTGGTAGCTGTGTAAGGAACTTGGTCACTTGGTACGGACTCCTGTCTGACTCCAAAGAAACAACTCTCATGCCCAGCACCTCGTATGGAGTAGGCAACCAATCACGATCAGCCAGCTCTGGGAAGTAGGTGAGCAGCCACATCTGAACAACCCAAAGCGGGCCACTTCCCTTGAACAACCTAAAGTCCTGGTGGGTGATACCTGCCAAGCACTGATAGACAGAAGCAAGTAGAATAGACCCGAGAGCACATTTCTCACCTGAAGCCAGGAGGTGAGCAAGAGGCAAGTACTCCATAGATGGTCTGGCAGAAATCGGACATGTGATGAACTTGCAGACCATGCACCAGAGGAACAAAACATGATTCCTGTCGTTTGCCTCATCCAGTACATCAAGGACGCTGTCATAGGAAGAAGGCTTTCCCGGTCTCTTAAACTCACGAGGTGCGCTTGCAATCCGTTCGTCAACAGGGTCCCCTTATTATATAAAGCTCGTTCCATACCCTATTATATAGTATATAGCGCTTGCAATCTTTTCGTGTAGAGGTTCCTCCTTTTTGCCTTCTTTGCCACATCATGAATAAATTGCAGAACAGTCACTAAAATCAAATTGTTGCTGTCTAGTTTCGTAGGGCGCCCGGCGCATCCTAACCTGCTGCAATTGCGTTTGCTGCTCTTGCTGCAGTAGTGGTGCCTGCGGCTGTCTTATTTGTTCTCCTACCTCGATGTTAGTTCGAGGCCTAAATTTGACCGGTAGTATTAAAGGATTGGCCATAGTGCTATTACGAAAGTTCTCCACATTACGATTTACCATATTATAATTTTACTTTATATTATCCTCAGGAGGGAATCTTCTGACTTCGGGAGTCCGTGACGTCAATTTAGAAAACAAAGGGATCAAGGTGAAATACTTAGCTGGAATGTAAGAGAAATTCTAATGTTAAATGAAAACAAACCCTAGACCTCCCTGCCTACTCCCTTACTAACTGAACTCAATCCCGGTCACCTAGCTTAGAAAGTCAAGGAAGAAGACTAATTACTTATTTATTTGCTTGCCGAGCAAGAGAGAGATAGATAGAAAGTGTGTGATAGACGGAAGCCCCCTGCTTTGAAGCCGTGACCGGACGGGACCCATGGCATGATGTTTGAATCTAGGTCATAGCATGTTTTGCTAAGCATGTTCAACGCATGGCGTTCCAAGCCCAAAGTCATGACCAAGGCGGTAATTCCGCACCCCAGCGTCGGTAGGTTCTACTCAGGACAAGGCGCCACAAGCAGTCGGCGATGGCCTATTTTGACTCCTCTCAGACCGGTTTTCCTTTGCTATCTATGGAAGATCAATCAACATATAAAGGCCAAACCAACCCATAAGGTTACCAACGGGCGATGATAAACCCTATACTCAAAGTCTACTTTTTCCGTCAAAGCTAAGACAGAGTAAGTGTGAAAGCATTGTCCGACCTTACTCGCTGGAGACTGCTAGTTATTGCTTTACTCTTTATGCTTGTTGGTGTATAAATCAAACTTGGCCTTGACCATGAACTTGGAACCTAACTTTGCCCAAGTAATGTTTTGGATTTGGATTAGGAATTTCAGACATCACAAGATGTGATGGAACCACAAGTGGACCTATAACTAGACTTGTTTCTGGTAATGTAATTGGAGTTGAATATGAGCATTGACTCGGGTATCTAATACTAATAAGTCGCCAGCTTGTTTGAGGGCTGGAAGTCTTGAAGTTGAAGACATACCTGTACCCAGAATCATGTTAGACTGCAGGTCTGCGATAACCCTTTGAAGATGCTGCTGAAGTTGGGATAGACTATCAATGATCTCAGTCCAACCAATGTCATGACACAAGCATTCAACCAATCGGTCAACAAGCCCTCGGCACCATCCGATTACGGTTAATGATCGAAGATATGATGACTTATGTCACATTTCACGTCATCGATGCTATCACCTCAACCAATGTATGTTATTTTGGGACGCCCTTGGCTGCACGAGCACAAAGTAGTGCCCTCTACATGGCATCAGTGTTTTAAGTACAAGACTCAAAAAGGAGAAACCAAGAGGATCTTTGCAAATACCAAGCCTTTCAGACGACAGAAGCATTCTATGCAGATTCAAAATTCATTCTATTTGGAGCGGAGTTGCGAAAGCCTGCTCCTACACCTCCAGATCAAATGGGCTTTCTCGGAGAAAAAAAAATAAGAATATTGAAGCAGGTCGCAGGCTGACCATGAAGAAGACGTATCGCTACATCCCTAGTGAGCAACGTCGGGAAAGTCAAACCATCTTTAATAGATGGAGTCTCTCTCGAAGAGGTTCCATGTCTAAGACTCAAGATCTCTCCAAACGTGGTCATACCAGTTGATGCCACTAAGGCGGAGAGAAGACGGAAGAGGAGACGCCATGCCACTATACCTCCTCCTTTACGTTATCTTCTACGAAAGTTCGATGTTCCCACAACTGTCGACAAGAATGAAGGTCGTGAAGCGTCACTCCCCGTTTTGTTTTGCTGCATGATTCTAAAGTCATTCACTTGATGACGGAAATGGGCTATGACCCTTTCTTTTCAAAGGTGAAGGGCTGTGTAGAGGAAGGGGGGATCGTGCTTGTGCTATCAAGCCGACAAATGACTGTTCTTTTCAATGACTGCTTTCGAGCGGTATTCACGGAAATGACAAATATTGAATGGTTGTAAACAGATTCGCTAGTTGGCACTCTTTCACTAGTGATTTTTAGCTAGGTGCCCTTACCTTTAAATGATGACAGGAGGGGAAGAAGCTCTAACGGAAGCATCCAATCAACCGGGAATCCCACCTTTCATGCTACTGCTGGAGTGGATAATGCCTGTGCCAGCAAACAAACAAAAACTATAAAGAAGAAAAGGCTAGGTAGGTGTCCATGCCACCAACCAACTCCTGAAAGAAAAACAAGAGCTTCGACGGCAAACCACTAGAAGTACCCATCGAGTCGAGCAATGATCCAATTGGAGAAGCAAGCTGCTCTTTGTCACCCCATTTCCCTTGGGACCAAGAACAAGCTCCAAAGAAGAAGAAGGACTTATCGCAATCGCAGGTACAATGGCTCGTTGGAAAGCCTTTCTAAAGCCAATCGATTATCGGATTTCACCAACCCAACTACCACTACCAGGGGATTCCTAGATCCGCTCTCAGATCGCATGTTGATTCCAGTCTTCAATCAAACGGAATGAAAGCAGGAGATTGATTAGCTATAGTAGCTGCAAACAAATCTCGTGACGGTGATCAAACAGCATTAGCTACGTCTCGTCTCTTGACGAGTCCTGACCCCCAGATCGAAACGTTACGATTCACTCCGGTGCTGCTTGCTGGTGGAGTATCTCAACTATGAATAAGAATAAGAAGTCGAAGAAGTAAAGACTCCCTAGATCCGCCTCTTACTTACCTACCTTCCCTTACTAGCTAGTCAGGGCGAAGCATTCTTAGCATTAGTAGCTTTGGCACGATAGACTCATGAGATTAGACCTCATGATGGGCTGTAAGCTCTATTCCTACTTTTCTACTTGCAAACCTCTAACCAGATCCTAGGATCTAGTCCAGATAATCTATCTATGATCTTTCCCCTAAAGCTAGGTAGGTTTCTACATTCTTGATTCCTTCGATCCACGCCACAAGGCAAACTTACTTCTTACTGAATGCCTACTTTTAGCTATCGAGTCACCCTAACGGAGAACTCTAACTGAACTTTACTTTAAAGCTTTCTTCTTTGTACCAATAAGATCCACCTATTGTTTCCTAAAAAAGTGGTTAAGTGCTTTTCTCTAAATAGAGTTGACTGGAAAAAAGAAGATCTTGCCTGAGGGCTTAGACTTACTTCCTTGACTGATAGCTGTCAGACTAAGATAAGACGGATATCTTCAATAGTTTCATTAGGCTATGATAGTCAAATAAGGCTAACTGTTAACTGAATCTCTCGTGAATCACTCTTAGCACTTACTCCTTCGGTAGTCGATTCGGGATCTAAGAGAGTGGTAGTTCGAGTTCGATCTGAGTCCATAGTCAGATCCAAACCCTGACTCGCCTATTCACTCTTCCTTTTTTCCGGAAAGCGTCTAGTAAGCCTGGAGGTCTTACAGATGCTGTTGATTCTTTTACACGTTATAATTACAAGGGGAAGGTATGAGAACCTCACTCCCTTATAGTGGTTTCAGAGTGAGGCAAAATTATTCTTGTACTGCAAAACTATAAAGTGTAATCCGCTGCCGGATCCCGAGCAAGCTAGTAAGAAGAGCTTAGGTAAGTAGGCATACCTATAATATAATACTTTCCTGTTTTAGCATCTATCTGGTTGAGTAGTATGAATATGACATATGGCTCCAGTTCACTATATATACGATATACGCCGATAAGCTGGCTGACTTCATTGCTTAATTCATGCTTTGCTCTTACTTCATTTCTGGCTTGAAAGCCCAGTTTAATCTTTCCCCCAGCAAAGGCAGGAAACCCACGAAGCAAAGCTTGGACAGCTAACAACCGTTCCTTTCGATCCCATGCAGTCAATGCCAATGGGATCGGGATCGAAAGACTTGTTGGAGTAAGGATTGCTTATCAGTACGGGTTGACTACAAATAGGCATAGGCCGGCTATTTCTAATATATGAATAGGTCGATACGATTTTTCCGGGGTATATGCGGACCCTAAGTCGGCATGGTTTGCTTGTGGATTGCAATATTTGAGGCGGGTGAAATGCAACGCCCAAAGGCTCGGCCTGCAGGGGGATTTTTTCGGGGAATCCACTTCCTTGGGGAAAGAAACCTCAGGTTAAAATTAGACCTTTTTCCGGCTCTTAAAAATGAGGAAAACAACGACCCGCTATGGATTCTAGGAAAAAGACCTGGGAATTGACTCCTACAATCTTAGTCATAAAGGAAGGAATTTTCTTTTTTATCTTTTTTTTTATGCGCGTTTTTTCTCTCCTTGCTGATGTAATTTCCGAATTATTCGCCTGCATTGCTTTCAAGGGGCTACTCATAAACATCTGGTTCCACCTCATTAAATATTTTCTTTTCTTGAAACGGCTATCTTATAACTGGAGAATTTCAACCTTCACTTCGTATACCGCGGGGATTTTCAAAGCTCGTCTTCCCACTTTATAGTTTATTTTCAAGCTCCAGCTTAGGTATCTTATATAGTGAAAGCTGCGTGATGAATCTCATTGCCGGGCCATCGCCCTTCTTTCTGATACGGAAAGCCTCTCCTTCTGATATAGATATATAAGATCCGCATACGAAAGATTGGAATGACCGGATAACTAAAGCACTACTAAAGAGGTGTAAAAAAGGAATTAAATGGGATGACTGATTGATGGATACGTAGTAAGATTCCACCTCTTAACGACTTGCCTCTTTCTCTATGGATCGAGCATATGAGGTGCCACTCTACTGCACAGGTTATGAAAGAATAGATCTTCCTCCCGGTGTCTTGCCAGAAGCTCGGGGAATTCCTCTTCTTCTTCGCTACGCCCCTTGCTAGCATAGCATATTTCCGGTTCTTTTCTAATCATTCTGGTGTCGAATAAAGCATCGCAAAAAGCATCTCAAACTCGGGCAAGCAAACCTCCCTGCGAATTCCCATAAGCACGCACTAGAAGATTCTGTGCATCAACCTATGCAAACAGGGTTACCGGATTCGGCCGATGCAGCGAAACGTTAGGGAGAGGGACTCAAGCAGCGAAATGGGTTCCAAACCATACTCTATCTACCGCAAATGCGTGATAATCGTGAGATTCTAAGCTAAGGTTTTCAACGCCTTCTTGCTAGCCTATTAGCGGTTTTGAAGCTATTTATTCGCCCCTCTGAATGCAAGTTGTCTCGAGAAGATCCGCTACGCCCCTATTCTCATTCTCTTAGCCCTTCTTCGGCTTCTTCTTAGCGTCAGGCAGCGAAATTGAAACCTGCTCCCTAAAAACCAATACCTACAGCAGCACCCGATCCCATTCAAGCAATTGTAGCAGCTCCAGCGAAATAAGTTATAGCGGCTCCTTCTAGCGCGGAAACAGGGATTGGAAAGAAATCTCCCTCTGCTCTCGCAAAAGAGCATGAATATGAAGTCGAAAAGGGCTTTCTAGATGAACTATCGGTTCAGTCCCTTGGAATTCGTCCTTGCGACTCCGCTAAGAAAGGTCGGATCAGATCCGGAAATGGTCGTAGAATTCGCTACGCTGCTGCGCGCCTTGACTTTCTCACTTGAATCTGACTTGCTAATGCCAACTGCAAGAGCAAAAAACCTTATATTAAGGTCTCAAAGAAAGGAAAAACACACCTGGACGTTTACAAAAAAAGAGAAATCTCTGTCCCAAAGCCTGACCTTACGTTTCAATCAAGTGCAGCTAGGACAAGGGTGGTTCAAGCCCGCCCGATAAAGGAACATGGCCAAGCTAGCCCTAAAACACACTCCTTCCTTCATTCAGTGCCTTCATTCAGTCAGTCAATCTGTCAAACCAGTAAATTCCAGCCAGTAAGACAATTCTAGCACCAGAAAGTAGAACGGGCACATGGCATGAAGTCAGCAAACTACTCTCTGTTTTCTTGAAAGAGGAAGCCCTTTGGGCATACCTGCCTGAAAGAGTTAGAATAAGCTGCTTTCCCGTCCCGCCATTCCTGCCCTAAAGCAAGGGAATAGAGTCAGACCCACTCAAAGTAAAGTCCCGTGTCGTACGATCGTCGCATAGCCCCCTACACTTGAACTTGCAAAAGGCCATCTCGCCTATCCCGACTCAGCGGAGCATCTTCAAAGCGATCGTTCTCACTCGTTCACTCCACACATGCCCTCTCGAAAGAAGTATGTCGCTCCTCGCCTGCTTATTCGCCCTCTGTCTCTCGTTCATTCTTGCTTTAGTTGAAATAACTGCTGATCCGGAGTAATCTGCTTCGCTCCTCTCCTTTCAGTCGACTCCTTCGGACCCTCTCCCTTTTTCTTTTTTTCTCGTGGTGCTTAAATTTAAATGGTATTTTAATTGAAACCGCTGAATGCGCGGGGCAAGAAGGTTCCTCGTCGCGCTCTGCGAATCCGCCGGAGCCAGACGAAGATACCCTATTTTGGGAACGAAATGTCGAAGCGAAGATGAGAGACTTTTTGAAGGAGCATAAATTGCATATTCCGAGGCCTCATACCATCATGGAGCTTCGGGAAGCAGTTTGTGGTACAGATGCGAGCAAACTCCAACATGCAACTTTCCTTCAAAACTTCTCAAAAACAACGGGATATCATCAACGAATTCTAGAGATTATTAACCAATGGCGAAGCAATGGTTAATAATCTTATTTTATTAGTAGCCATGATTGGGGCTATAGTACTGACTTTTTTTTTCTATGCCCGCGGACCCCCTCCCGAAAACTATTGCTTTGTTCGTCCTAATGATGGCCTTTTTGATCTTATTTGTTTTCTAAAGTTTTGAGTTGTCTTCTTTTTGAAGGTGTAGTCTTTTTCTCACGAAGAAGATGAGGCCGCTCCTGAAATGGGGCGGGGAAAGAAGAGTGGGTCTGTGGGCTTCTTTCACTTGACTTTTTTACTTTTTTTAGTCCTCCTTCAAAGGTGAAGATACTAGGATGAATTATACGGTTTTTTTTCATAGTCCGTAGGTGCGCTCATTTCAAAATGGACTGATCTTTTTGACAGACAGATTCTAATTTAACAAAGTTTTGACTTTAGATATCAATCTTAGATAGATATAGATAGAGTCCCGCGAAAGTCTCAATGGTGCAGATAAGGTCTTCGGCGCAAATAAGGTAAAATATATAAAGTCTTACGTGAATGAAATAGATTCTATTTTGGTTAGTTCCGATCTTTGAAATGGTGACGGTAGAGAAGAACTGTAAATCGAAATTTGCGTATATCAAGATAGATTGAAATCTAGATTTTCTCTCTCTTCACCGAGCTGGTGCCTTGAGTGACAAGCACAAACGAGGAGTCACAAAATCCACATACACACTCAAATAGCGAATCCTAACATGAAACAAATTATTTCGTATTTTGTATAATAAAGATCAGTTACCAAATCTTAGCGTACCATTGCATTGTACAGGGGCAGGAAAGGACGTCAACAAGAACTATAAAGCCAGTTCCCCCCACCGCTCGCTCGCTGAACAACTCGTTTGGTAAACCTAGCACAGAGAGGTCAAAGTTTTAGCTTATTGTAACCCTTAAATAACCTAAGGCTAGGACAAGACAAACAAGATTTAGTTTCTGTTTTCGATCTCTCTCCTCAATATGAGAGGAAACTGAGGAAAGAGGAAAATCTGAATTATAGAGTTCTTATTTTATGTTCTTCTTTAGATAAATATCAAGCTAAATCTGATAACTGAGGTAAATATGATTATCTTTTACTCTCTTTTATCTAAGGAAATAGAGAATTCTAAAGCTACTGGCTTAGAAAGCAATAAACCCAGGAAACTGAAACCTATTAAACTCAGGAACAGAACTGGCTATACCTGCTAGGGATTAGTCCGCTAACGTCCACTAATTCACAGTCTCTGAAGAAGAGGTTGAGTGAAACTGGAACTCTTCTGGAGTTTCAATAGAAAGTGTTCTAGCCTCAAAGAAGATTTATGTGAACACTCTGTCCTCACTTGATACTGAGGAAAAGATGAATAGAATTCGGAAAGAGAATTGGCTAGCCCTGAACTGGCTACTGTAAGGACTGTTTGTCCGGGAACAAGCTTGCTTAACTGACTTGTAGATCCAGGAACAGACTTAGTAACCTACTTCCTGGCTATCTCACCGACTTACAAGTACAAGAACAGACTGACAGGCTGGGCTGACCTACTGTCAGTGTCCTGGCTATATTTCCTACTTTCCAGTTCTGGTTTGCCCGCTCGCTTCTCCCTGGCTCTACTGCACTGGCAAGGATATGTACAGGACAGTACAGGAAGGGATTACTCCAGATGAAGATAACTGAACCGATAACCTTCTAACCCCAGAAAGGGGCTTGCACTGAAAGGGTTGGTGTAACCTTCTTAACCGATCTCCCCTGGAACTGCACTTCTGGACAGATTTCCTAGCTTACTGACCTATTTCAGCTCCTAGCTTTAAGAGTGAGGAACAGATTCCCTTACTTTCGTTTCTGAGCTATCTCCTTCTCTGTTGGGTATTCGTACCAGTTATTCTCTTTCTTGGAGTAAAAGAGTTCCTATTGTTCTTATCCCAGGCATTGATTTAAAGTTAAGTTTAGCTTCCCTGGCAAAGAGGAAATACCATCTTCGATTCCTTTCTTCGATGGCATTGAGGAATTGCATCTTGGAAGGCCAATACCATCTTCGATTTCCTAGGAATTATTCTTTCTTGAGCAAAGTGAGATTTATCAAGTTAAGTTGGAAGTCCTAGCTTTCAGTGCCATCTAAAGAGGAAAGTAAAAGATTGGAAGTTCTTTCTGTAAGTTCCTGCCTAAAAGTCTTTGAAAGTGAGGATTTCTTTGCCTTGGACAAAGAAGATTGAGTTGAAGTGGAATTGTCATCTAAATTCTTATTTGTTACTGAAAGTGAGGATTTCTTAAAGTGGAATTCAAAGAAGATTGATGACTGTTGGTTATCACCCATTGTTGGATGGAAAAGACGAGAATGCTGAGAAATCTCTTGACTTGATCTGAGCTTCTTCACTCTGAAAGTGAGGTAATTCAATCCCTTTCCGAACCCTTAAATAAATGCCTCACTCTTTCACAGTGAGTAAATAAATGCCTCACTCTTCAAGTGAGTAAATAAATAGCTCCGTGGGAAAGATAGGGATGGGATAGAGCAGTTAAGCCAGGAAATCCCTTCCAGTTTTCAGTATACCCTGTACATTGCCTGAAAAGTAGAGGTTGAATCCCTAGCTAAGCTAATCCCTAGCTATGCCAGTACCTGTACTTCTGTCCCTCAGCCACTTCCTTAGAGCGAATGCTGTTCCTAGGAGAGCAAGGCGAGGGAACTTCTTTAGCATCAGAGAAAGCTAGTTAGGGGTCTGGGATAAGGGTTGAAGTTCCTGAGGTTTAAGAGAAAAGGTCAAGCCTGTGCTGTAAAGAAAGAAGTTCTTGAGTTAGAGGCATCTGGAACTGGGAAAAGGAAGTTCAACCCACCAGAGGTGGTACTCAAATAGGCTATTTCACTAAACCAGCTGTTAGAGACACCAGGACAGAAATTCCCTCACTTTAACAAATTGACATGAAACCCAATATCTTGCTTGATCTTCTGAACTCTTCTACGTAACAAACTTAGATTATTCACTCTGAAGCTTAGATTCAACACTCTGAAAGAGACATAAATCAATTCCTCAGAAATAGAAGAATTGGGAGCTCTGTGGCAACTCCCCGAAGGGTAACCCCGAGCTGGAGCGAGGGTACTATATACAGATTATTACTCCGTGTTAAGTAGCTTTAGGTCAACCTAGAGTCTTAAAAGCGCAATAACTGTAATAGGTAATAGGTATCTGGAGGAAAGAAATAATAGTACTTCCACCAGAGGAAAGGTAGGCTTTTTCAACCTTCCAGGAGTCAACCCTAGCTAAGCAAGCCAGCAAAGCAAGTAGTCCTTCCAGAGGTAGGTCAGTCTGTTCCAGGGATAAGGGAATCAGTCCTTCACCCAACAGATACGCCGGAGAAGGAGGGATTAACGATAAACCCAACGGAATGTTAGAACTCAACTCAAGTGTAAGGAAGTCAACTGATTGACCTAATATGCACCACATTTTTCATAGTTCCTTCGGTGCTGGATTCCATCATCCCAGCCGTACGCTTTCCCTTTCTCTTTTTAGGGATAGCGACTACCCTTTGTTCACGACCTACTTGCCCTAGACTACCTTACTAGTCCTCTCTTTTTTCTATTTCCTGCATCGGAGACTGGCAATGTCTTACGTGATTCAATCCCTACTTTGTTTTGAATTTGAAAGCTTTTCTAAAGAGTTCCCTTTTTATAGGTAAATATAAAGATCATAAGATAAGAAAGCACCACTTCCTTCTTCTTTTTGATTTCGGCTTAGTTCAAATAGAACTAGCTAGTGGTTAAAAGATGGCATGCTACTTCTTTATGTTTTCTGGGGTGCTGATTCTTGCTTGGTGGTGATTATCCCTGAACTGCAAACTGGTGGTGAGGATGCCTGGTGTACTGAGGGCGAATTGTGTGGTGAAGATTGCTCTTGTTTTTCTTGCTGAGAGATTAGATGATTATGAGTTTAAAGTGAGGCTTTGTATGGTGGAGGGCTTTCGGTAGGCGACATTCTCCCCCACCCATTCCAGCGGCGTCCTCGTCGCTTTGCTGTCCTCGTATGCTGAAATTTGCTCCCGAAATTGCCACAAATCTTCAAGTGGCTCCCAGCTAGCTTCGCTATCCGGAAGTCCCTTCCATTTTACCAGCAGTTCACGAGTGGGTGCCTTGTTCAAATGCCGAACCACCCTATCGGATATGATCTCCTCGATTTCCTTGTCGTACTGAGTACGTACGCCCCCAGGTGCCCTTGTGGATAAGCTCCTGCTCGGATCGTCCTTGTCTTCCAGAAATGGCTTTAGCAAACTCACGTGGAAGACAGGATGCATTTTGAAGTTGGGTGGCAGATCTACCTTGTAGGCCTGCTTTCCAATCCGCTTAACGATCGGATATGGCCCCTCATATCTCCGTAGTAGCCCCTGGTGTTGGCCTCGCGACCCTTTCCCATGCATATATAGTTTTACCAGCACCAAGTCGCCCTCCTGGAACTCCCTCGGACTTCTCTTTTTTTCAGCCCATTTCTTCATGCGCTTGGCTGCCTTCTCCAAGCAGGCACGGGCAGACTCTTGCTGCTCCTCCCATCCTTTGGCGAATTTATATGCTGCTGGGCTGCTGCCTTTATAGCCAGTAGCAATGGTGTTGGGAGTGCAGGGTTGCTGCCCCATTAGGATTTCAAAGGGGCTCCGGCCGCTTCGTAGCAGATTATATGAGAATTGGGCAACATCTAGTAGCTTAGCCCAGTCCCGTTGGTTAGCGCTCACATAATGCCTCAAATACAACTCCAATAGCGCATTTACCCTTTCGGTTTGACCGGGGGTGCATGGCTGTGGAGAAGTTTAATTCAGTCCCCAAGAGCTTAAACAACTCCGTCCAGAATCTGCCAGTGAAGCGAGGATCTCGGTCGCTCACTATTGTTTTCGGGAGGCCCCAATGTTTCACCACGTGTTTAAGGAATAATTGGGCAGCTTGTTCTGCCGTGCAATCTTTCGGTGCGGGAATAAAGACTCCATACTTGGAGAACCTGTCCACAACGACAAGAATCCAAGCACACCCTTCTGAAGATGGCAGCCCCACAATAAAGTCCATTGAGACACTTTCCCACGGTCTCTCTGGTATGGGCAATGGCTCCAATAGCCCCGTAGGTAGCTGATGCTCTACCTTGTCCTGTTGGCACACAAGACAGGTTTTGACGTATGCCTCTACGTCGTCTCGCATTCTTGGCCAGAAGTAAACATCCTCTAACAATGCTAACGTACGTTGTATGCCGGGGTGTCCCGCCCACTTACTATCATGGCATTCCCGCAATACTTCTTTCCGCAGATTGTCGTAGAGGGGAACATATATCCTTCGGCCTTTGGTGAGCAGTAAGCCATCTTCCATCCAAAATCTCCTTGTCTTGCCGTTAAGGCAATGTAGCTCTTGGCTGCTGGATCGTGCTGCAGCCCCTGCTTAATACGTTCCAGCAGCGTACTCGTTGGCTGGCTAATGTCTGCCAACTCCCCTTTTCTGCTGAGAGCATCGGCCACCAGATTTGCTTTGCCCGGCTTATACTCCATGGTATAGTCAAACTCAGCAAGGAAGTCCTGCCACCGAGCTTGCTTAGGTGACAACTTCCGCTGCGTCTGGAAGTAACTAGTGGCCACATTGTCGGTCTTCACTATGAATTTACTGCCCAACAAGTAATGACGCCAAGTACGTAGGCAGTGCACCACCGCGGTCATTTCCTTCTCCTGCACCGTATATCGCCTTTCGGTGCTATTCAGCTTCCGGCTTTCAAATGCGATGGGGTGTCCCTCCTGCATGAGCACTCCTCCAATGGCGAAGTCCGAAGCATCAGTGTGGACTTCGAATGGCTTCCCATAATCCGGCAGGGTCAGCACCGTTTCCTCCACAATTGCCTTCTTCAATTCTTCAAAGGCTTGCTGGCACCTGCTGGACCAGTCCCAATTTTTCCCCTTTTTTAGCAGGTCGGTAAGAGGGGCAGCTATCGAAGAGTATCCTCGGATGAATCTTCGATAGTAGTTGACAAGCCCAAGAAATGACCTCAATTCAGTCACTTTGGTGGGCGGTTCCCACTCTTGAATAGCCTGCACTTTAGATTGGTCCATGCGCAGCTTTCCTCCACCAATGATATGCCCCAAGAAGGCAACTTCTCCTTGAGCAAAGGAGCATTTCTCCTTTTTCACATAGAGCTGGTTGTCCCTTAGTGTTCGGAATACCTGCCTCAAATGATCCACATCTTCCTCCAAAGTCTTGCTATAAACAACAATATCATCAAGATATACTACTACGAACTTATCAAGGAATGGAGCCAGCACCTTGTTCATTAATGTGCAAAATTTTGCAGGTGCATTGGTGAGTCCGAAGGGCATGACTAGAAATTCGTAAGATCCATACCTCGTTACGCAGGCTGTCTTCCCTTCGTCTCCTTCGGCTATGCGTACTTGATAATATCCCGACCACAAATCCAGCTTGGTGAAGACTTTGGCCTGGCCAAGCTGGTCGAACAAGTCTGCAATGAGCGGAATCGGGTATTTGTTCTTCACCGTAATCTTGTTTAAGGCCCTGTAATCGATGCATAGTCGAAGCGTCCCATCATGCTTCTTCTGGAATAGTACTGGTGCTCCATAGGGTGCTTTGGAGGGACGAATGTAACCAGCGGAGCTGCCTTGAGTTGTCTCCGCAACTCCTCTAACTCCGGAGGTAACATGTGATAGGGGGCAAATGCTGGTGGTTTTGCCCCAGGCTCCAATTCGATGGCATGGTCTACCTCCCTTCTTGGTGGCAGCTCCTTCGGCAACTCTGCTGGCATAACGTCCTTGAACTCTTCGAGGACCTCTTGTACAGGCTTGGGAACGTTTGCTCCCCCACCATTCTGCCCTTCTTCCTTCTTGAGGGCAGCAAGGAATGTGGGATCTTTCCTCCTCACGCCTTTGGACAGTTGCATGGCGGAGATGATGTTCCTTCCCCCACTTTCTCTTCGGATTGGCACAACACATGGTTATTGCTTTGATAGCAGACACCGTACAGAACCTCTTGAGAACGAGAAATAGAAATAGAATCAGGGGAAGACCTTTTTATCCAGCCCGCTCTTCGTCAAACTTTTTTCCTTCCCTGCGGCACGTACTTTTTGGTGGTTTGCTTTCGCTAGCAGCGCCTCAGACTCTTTACTCCTATGCAAACCCTTCTCTAAAGTCCCTTTCATCAGATAGGCTTTAATCGGTTGCACTGGCAAAGCAACTCTTATCTTGTTAAGCAGGCGGCGGAAGCCAAATCCTAGGCACCACCCCAAGGCATAAAAGGTCTCAAGCAAGCGTTTTATAAGCGTTTCTTCCCCATGCCAAGAAATACATTGATGGAAGAATGACATTCCCGGTAGGCAAAGCAGATTGCTTCGCCGAATGAGGCAAAGCGCCTAATAAGCGGTGCGTCTAGCCGCTGGTACTCTGCAAAAGAAAATTGCCACACAGTGTGCTTCAGGGCAATCTTTAGCAGAGAGATTTGTAACGAGAAGAACTCAAACTAGGGTATGACCCCCTTTTTCAAAGAAAGCCTGGTGTTCTTTCGCTTCAGCGCTTTCCAGATGCATGACCCGGATTTTCACCTTGTCAATATTCGGCTTCTCATCGAACTGAAAGAAAGTCTTCAGGGTTGAGTCCACTCTCCACGTGAAGACAGTTGGTTGACGAGAAAAGAGAAGGAGCTGCTCTAACCAGAAACAGCAGGATAATAAGATTGAGAACGCCTTCTACAAGATTTCTCAATTCCTCGCCAGCTCTTCTTTCTTCTTTTCTCTGCCTCTTCATCTCCCTACCGGTTGTAGAAAGAGTGAGATTCTTTTAGCTGAAGCCGCCGGTCTTCCCCTCGCGTGGGGTTACCGAAACTGCCTTTGACAAGAAAGTCTAATCCAATTTCAGGTGAAGATTCCAGAGATTCTTCCCTTCTAGCATTTTAAAAGAGCCGAACGTTTGGTGAGCCTTTGCCTCGAGAGATTCTAGAAATGAGAGTCTTATAGCGTGAACCAGGTCTGGGGGGAAAGATATCTGATCGAGGTGAGCTAACTCCGGCTGACTCGAAACTCCTAAACCTAAGGCAGCCTTTCTCCTGTATTTTTGATTCAATCCTCCACCAGTCAAGTCAATAAGAGAAAAGAAAAGAATGGAAACCCAGCCTTTCTTCTCTGCCTGGACCAAGTTTAGCAAAGAATTTGAAGACCGACTCGATAGACAAAGCCTCGGAAAGGGAGAAGAATCGGTGAACTGAAGCATTTCGCTGGGCGACGGAGGGGCCATTTCGGGATTTCCGAAGGAAGAGAGGAAGGGAAAGTTAGCCCCTTAAGGAAGCCGACTCTCGGCTCCTAACAGCCTTACAGAATGAAGTCCATATTAATAAAAGATCAAAGATGAGAAGCTTAAAGCCAGGTATTCGCTTCAGTCTTCAGCCGGACATTGCGGTTGGGTGAAATCCAATCCTTCTGGTCTCTTTCTCACCCGCTTCTTTGTTTTCTTTGTCATTCCACTTTACCAGAGGAGTGGGAGTGGTTTCTGTTTGAAGGATAATAAAAATTTCCTTTTTTTCGATCTACTTCCTAAATGTACAGCTGGGCTGGGAGAGGACTTGTTCCCCTAACAGAGCAGACCAGCAAGTCTCGAAGATATGATAACAAGATGCTCGGGCTAAGGTTCCAGGATAACGACTAGCTTTCCGCCTAAGGGCTAACTGAACTTGCTTTCTCCCGGGATTCTCTTATCTAAGCATTTGCCTGAAAGCGCTTACTCAATGCCAAACTCTCTAACCTAAGAGCGGATCTCGGCTTACAAATGCCAAAGCTGTCAATCCCATTCTTTGTGGATAAAAGTACACTACCCCGTCTTCGGCTTGCCTGTAACCTTCTGCTTGCTTGGCTACAGTAACTCCTATTAGGTCACGAACTTCCTTAACTTAAGAGAGCGGGTACCCCTTATTTGATTTGCTGACAGTTGCCCCTGATTTTCTTGTTAATTCCTTCGTGCCCTCAGGCAAGGGTCTCTCATCCATCCAGAGAGAGAGGGAGAGACAACGGAATAAACCTATTCGTCATAAAGATATAGAAACCAGGGAAAGGGGGATTCTCCTCACAAGAATACACGGAATAGATAGACGCTAAACGATTCCAATCTTAAGGATCAGTTTCAAGCATAGACGCCTTCTCCACCCACAATTGGACTCAACAATCTCTTTTATCATAAGAAAGGGAACAGGGGACTTAGGGTTTCAGCGTGCCAAATCCCATCCCTTCCCCCGTAGAGTAGAGTACCCGTATCCTGTCTTTCTGGCATATCTCTCTTTTTGTGCCTAGACATCTGATAATGGATGCCCATTCCCGGGATTTCTGCCATGATATTGAATAGAATAGCGGACTTTCTTTCTGAGGTGTGGTCTATCCGAATAGCTAGAAGCAGAGCGATAAGAAGAAGAGCGGTGGGTTTCCAAGAACCGGAGATGGTGTTCTCTATATACGGAACAGCACGAACAATCCTTGACCTTTCGATTGAGGGTCTTCAGCAGTGGGCTTTCCATAAGGTAGGAGGTGATTGAAAAAGGGGAAGCCCAAAAAGGCATACGAGTTCGTTTGATAACCGCACAGGAACGCGAATGTCTACGAGAGGCGATATTTGATTACCGCAGGACGTAAACAACAGATAGTGAGTCTTCTACCTCTCGGTGCATTCTTTCCTGGACCCTTCGCTTTTACTAAGCTAAGGCGATTTGAAGAGGCTGAATCTAAATAGGAAAAGTAGTAAAGAGGCGGGCACTGAGACATCAAAATCAACATATGAATCGGGATCCGTATAGTAGATAGGAGGTTTTTTTCCAGATTCTGTTCCCTTTAAAAGGTCTCTGGTCTTGCCTTTGATCTTTCAGGCAAGGCTCGACATAGTTGAGGAAGAGCAAGCACAAGAAGCTGCTGCTAAGCCCGTAGAACCAAGCCTGGCAGGGCGCACCAAGGAACTCAGACTGTATAACAGCAACCAGATAAGAACCCAGAGCCCGTTAAGTCTGAAAAGATTGTTGTTGAGAAGCCAAGTGAGAAACAAGCACCTCAAACCCCTTTTACATCACTGTGCACATGGACGGTTGCCCAGTTTCAAGAGTGCTTGTGGATAACGGTGCTTCCCTTCCTTCCCAGTGGAGGCAACTACTGAACTGACTGTCTTAACTAGGATCCCTTCTATGAAAAGGATTTCCTCAATTAACTTACGAGAGAAGAAATAGTTATGCACTTACTAACTCTTCGGATTGACTTAGTTGAGTAGTGCTGATCTCGCCTTCTCATTCCTGTAGCGAGTGCCCTCATGGGTGTGTTGTGTGATGAAGTCTCTTCTTTTCCCTTTTATTCTACTGTAATAGGGCTTGATGTAGATAGTCCAATAGTCCAGTAGAGGCGGCTACTTCTCTTATCTTATTGTATTTCGATGATCTTTTCTTACCGGAAGAGGCAAGGAAGGACCGACCTAAAAATGAACACATTAATGTATGGGAAAGGGGATAGCCTGAAAGGAATATTTATTCATAGGAAAAGACTCTATAGGCATATGCTGAGGCTTAAACTTATTAAAAGAAGGAGTCCCGCAAACAGGAAGTGAAATGGTCTAAGTTTGATTTGCCAAGGTGGGAAGGAGTATATCAACTCTAGAGAATACTGCAGAACTCGCAATGGCTTACAGTAGGTCTGCTTATGGATAGACAACTACAATTGGAACAGGTCCAGAAGAAGAAGGAATTTAAGGGGGCTGGCCGGAGGGACAAGAGAGATGAAACCTCCTACCAATCAATCTATTCCCAAGCCGTGGGTTACTGGCCCTGCTTTTGGTTGCCTACTAGCTCCTACCACCCATTCCACCTCGTATATTATTCGCACGCATGCACCTGTACTCTTTATATTAGAGCATTCACTTCTATTAGGATCCGCTTAACATCCTAACCAACCACCGAAAAGCTACACACGTTATGTTACTACCGCCGCCGGTAATGGAAGACTATACCTCTCAAGTCTAATGCCAGAAGATGTATTCACAGACTGGGGTGCGTGCCTCTTCCCCACCAAAGGAACTCTCGACCCTGGACAAGGCCGTCATCACAATGCCTATTACCATCAGAGATCCCAAGAGACTTACATTTGTTTGATGCTTTCAACTTCACCTCGACTAGAAGAAAGAAGCCTAGAAGCAAGCACAGGATATTATTCAAATATTAATTGCAAGCACAGGAAGGATATTATAATATTATTCAAATATTAATTGCACAGGATATTCATATTAAAGGCATATTAATTGCATATTATAAAAAATTGTTTTTTATAAAACACCGTGTTTTTTGGCTGTTTTACTTTTTCCTTCGGGGAGCTCATTTCAAATGTCCAACTTTCATGAAACCCCGTAAAAATCGATTAAATTCAACAATTTTTGACCCAATTTTTTATAATATGCCTATGAATCCAATTTACCTTACCGAAACCAAGAAAGAAATGGGAAAAAGCAATAAGGCACCTACGGACTATCATTGAACACAAACCCCATTTCGAATTCTTGCCGGTTTACTGTTGATCTTATCTGCTTCCTGGTGCCCTCTCTAGGCCTTTTGTCGAGTGACTTCGTTCCTCGTCACGAAGACTTATACCGCTAGCTAACAGAATGATTACACGAATGCGTGAGTTATATTGAGTACTACACAACTGAATAGCCCTCTCTGTTCTCCGGATTTGGAAATTCTTTACCGAGTGGTCCAATAATCCCAGCCGATAAATCCCTAATTGTATCTAGAAGTTTCTCGCTTTGCTACCGTTAGAATACAAGGGCTAAGGGCTCTAGCCTAGTTTTGGCATTAGCTATTGTTTGCATGTAAAAAGCATCTTTTCCCTAGTCCGTTAGGACCTGGAGCCGGAGTGGGAGAAAATCTCTCTTCTTACCAGGAGCATTTTTGAGTCCATATCCAGTTAGAGGACCGGGAACTCTGGCGGTTATTCTGCCCACGCGGAAGTGCGGTTCGCTTTCCGGGTGAGGTTTAATAAAAAAGTCAAGTAGGACAGCGGTGACCGCGAATGGCTATAGTTCGTCACTCGCAGTATAAAAAGAAGTAAGGAGCTTTCCTAAGCTAAAGCGCTTTCTAGTTTGAGAGATGGAAATGCCTAATCAAGTAGCCAAGAAGAATCGATTTAGGAGGGACCAGCTCCAGAGGAAATGAATTTAGGAAGGATCCGATCCCAAGTGACATTGAATCAGTTGGGGGGATAAGCGCTGCTATTTCAGCAGTTGGTGTTGGAGGAGTGAATGCCAGTCGAAGCATCTATGACTTAATACCGAATTTCCCATAGAAAGGCTCGATCCCGCGCAAGGGAATTGATTTAGGTAGGTAAAGGCTCAAGGCCGAGCTCTTCAATATTGGCAACCCCAGCAGCAAGCCTAGCCCTTAAAGCTTTGAAGCCGTAGCTAGCTAGACTAATGGAGCAGATTCATCTGCGGCCTCTGGTGGGATTGATGCTAGTAGTATGTTCTTTACTTTATATACGAAAAATTTAGACTCTAGAATATCAATTCTAATTGAAATCGCTTTTTTCACAGCTGAGTGAATTCCGAAAGGATAAGAGGCAGTGTCGGAAAGAAAAGCTTTCACGTGGCAATCGAGCTGACAAGGCATGTAAATGGCGGTATGCTAAGCACTCAGGTTGCTTTCTCTTCTATCGGGCGTAGGTCCGGAGTTCCCCATGGAACGACAGGATTTCAGAAACCTACGTTCTTTCTCGTCTCGAGTTGAGCTTGCCCCCCACAGTCTTGAACAGAAAAAGTCAACCCTTACTCTACCCCAAAACCGGTAATACGCTCAATAATAAAAAAAGAAAAGCCATCTTTCTACTCAGAGGAAAGAATACCTTTTATTTGAAAAGAAAGATAGAGATGCTTAACATTTTGGGTAATAACCGCAGGGTTCAAATGGTAATAATGTCTCCCCATCTCCACCATTGGCAAATGCCTCCCCATCCCTACCATGGGCGAAAGCCCCCCATCTCTACCATTGGGAATGTTGATTTAGGTTTGAATTTGACATTCTATCGGAATCTTACCTATACTACTAAAGAAGATAAGATGTGTCTAACAGAGGGAAAGCCGGGCACCAGGAGCAAGAGAAAGAGATTCGGAAGCGGCCTCTACTTCTAGTCTGTTTGCGAAGGCTAGAAGTACCTTGAAGATTTGACAGATTCTCGATTCCGCTTTAAAAAAGCTATAGCCTTTCCGGGGAATGAAAATCTAGAGACTAGAGTATGCCCGGCTGAAAGGAGAGAAGAAAGAACGGACTTTTGTAGGGAGAAGAGAAGAAGTAAGGCTAACCAACTCGGAATCTGCCTCTGATCGAAGAGTTATCCTATTCTATTATTTATTCCCGCCTGCCCCCTTTGTCTGTCTGGTAAGGAGTTGTTACTGAATCTCCGCCCCTTCCTTCGGTTCGGGAGAATATTCTGTATTCTCGACCAAAGAGGGTATATGTAAAAATCTAGAGCGATCGGGTGAGGGAATACGCAGTAACTCGACCAAAGAACAAAGAAGGGTTCAGAAGTTTAAATAGATAATAAGTGAAGAAAGGAAGTGAAGATTCCTATTCCTCGTTCGAGTGTTCCGTTTTGTAAGAACTCTTAACGTAAGAAATTAAATAAGAGAAGAAGGTTCCCCGTAGACCCTTTCTAGAAGCATTAGCCGGTTGGGAAGTCAATTCCTTGTTGCAAGTCAACTCATTCACCTTTCCCTTACTTTTTCAAGTCAACTACCTTTCTCGTTGGGGCTTACAATTAACGCTTTACCTTTTCTCGGACAAAGGCTGATGCCAGCTAAAGATTGAATCGGAAAGGCATGTGAGGGGTCGGCATTTTCCTCTTTATCTGATGATAAGTTGAGGTACTGTCGCCAACTACCCGAGTCAGCTTCATAATTTTCTGTTGAATAGGATCCGGCATCACCCCTGTGCGGCCCTTGGTTAACTGCCTCGTTTCCTCCCGTCATATTCATTATCGTTTCGTTACAGATCCCGAAAGCGCCTAGAATCAAAACCAAAGGGAGATGGCTAATAGATTGACTTGCTTTTTACCTCTCGTATTCGGCAGAAGTAAATGGGAGGACCAGGAGCAGCAACAGGCACAAGCAACACCAGAAAAAGAAATCGGAATAGGCATATTAGTAAGTAGTCGTATATCCCAAAAAACTCCTTGGTGAGCCGGGTCTCGGGATAATAGGGGGTAAACCGGACATCTTACTCTACGAGATTATGGAGTGCGGATATGAAAGCTGCATGCGCCTCGGATAAACCGATGTGTAGGCTTATTCCGTGTCCCGCGATCGCTCTGGACTAAGGGGCGAAGCGAAAGCTTTACAATAGACCTAGATCCGAGCTAGCCGGGTATTCACTCGATTGAAAGTCTATGATTGTCTGCTATGAGTAGAGAGGAGAGGTGAGAGGTAAGGATTCACATAGGATTTTTCTTTCTCGATGGGGGAAAGCTTAAGAGAGTGGTCAAGCCAAGAAGAATCGGGTGGGAGCATTCGACTTCATCAGTCGGGTTCGCTTTCCCTTCTGTCTGTGCTAGCTAGGCTAAGCTAAGTCTAAGTCTTGCTGCTTTAGTGGAGCCGGTGGCTTGACAAAGAGAGTACGGGAAGAATTCATTCCTATGCGTCCGCAGCTAATGAATCTGATGCCATTGATTCTGTTGTAATGCTAGCGAAAGGCTTTAAAAAAATACCTGGCTCAAGCCTCAAGGGAATGGGAATAAACTGGCTTTCTTCTCCTAGTTGGCTATGGGGCATGGGAGAGAGAGTGATTATAGAATGTCTTTCAGCTAGTGTTTAAATAAGCGCTGCACGAATGGAATCTTTGACGCACAGTCCCTGAGATTCTATATCTAATCGGCCAAGGAGCTCAGTGAACCCCAGTAGCAGTCGCTACCCCATGACTGTTAGTGAGAACCGTAGATTGAATGACTTTTCCCTCGACTGGACTTGAACTTATACTATGAAGAAGAGGCGCTATCCCAATGGGTGCAGGATCGACTTCAACCAACTTAGGGCGGAGCAAACAATCAAGCCATGAAGCAAGTGTAGTTGTAGTGAGCAGAGTCTGGAAACTAAGCTCTAAAACCTGATGTTCATCCACTCGTTGACTCAGCCCTTAGTAGGCGCGCAGACAGAAATGATAGTAATCTTGCCTCAACGTGGAGGCTTCTCTCCCGGTGTTCATTGACTTTTTGCTTATGTTGAATGACTTCATGACCCCGAAAGCAGCATTCCAAGTATCAGTCCCTTTGCTGCTGCTTACATAGTGTTCGCCGATGCCTTAAAGAAAGCGGCAAGTCAATTAGAATAGTGAGTGGGTTCCTCGCGCTTTGTTGAGTGCTTTTAAGCTCACTCATCTTCTTCCTGACCTTATTCTCGAGTAGGAATGGTTCTCGCTACTAAAGATATTTCATCAGCCTGAAATTTCTTTCAAGCTGATGAAGGAAGGGCGAAAATCAAGGTCTAAGTTCGGTAAGGATGTCTATAGTAAGAGAGAAAAAAGCCTTTGCTTATTATAAGGGAGAAAAAAAGCCCTTCGTTGCATTGGTCTTTTAAGGAGCTTTTCATGCATGTTTGTTTATGGCTTGCCGGGAACAAGTCATAGGTTAAAGCTCGCGCTAAAGCAATTCTTTCCCCCGTACCACTGGCAAAAGGTGCAGTCGAACAACTTCCCATTGGTTGGTAAGGGGTACCAGGTTTGCTTGCCCTCGGTTTCGATGCTTTCTCTCTTTGGCTCCTGCAGAAAGCAATGAAATTGTTGGTGAGAACTTCTTTTACACATAAAGCCGAATCTTGTTTGTGTTGGCGAAAAGTGGAACTCATTGGCTAAACAGGTTTGTGTTCCGCTTTGACTTGGGAAAGAGACCAGCTCTAAACCACTTTCTAAATGAACTAGGTTCCGTCCCAGAGCATACCTAGGAAAGGCTGAAACATAGCTTAAGTGTCGAATTCGGTATGTAACTCCTAGCGGCGCTAAAGCTAAAGCAATTTCCGCTTCTCTTGTTCCCATTCAAGCTAGTGTTCTGGTTCCTGCGAAATAAGGTTTTGCTGCCCCAATCTCTGCTATAGTGAGATGAAAAAGCATTTAAGTAAGGGGATTCGTTGGATCCTAAACGTGCTTTATCAGCTGAAAGAGCGGCCTCTGAGACAAAGATTAGTGCATAGGATGCGGATACTCATCCCTTTCTCTTGGGCCCAGATTACCCTCTTCAAAAGGAAACCTAAAGCAAAGCATCCTGGTCAATTACATCGAGCCTAGCGTTAAGGGACCCAGGAGAGCAGGAAGAAGGTATGCTGTAAGAGAAGTTTCCCGCACCTATTCGATTCCCCGGATTCTGGGACACTCTTAGTGCTTTTGAAGCTGTAATTTCGGCCTCTGGAAGAAAGTTAGCTCTTAGTCCTCTCCGCTCCCACATAGCCATTTCTTCGCTACGCGCCCGCTGCGCACCCTTTGCTAACAGAAGGGAAGCGGAAAGAAGGATTTCCCCTAGAAAGATAACTGGGAATATTCAGTCGAAAGGTATTGAAAACCAAATCAACGCTACGCCCCTGCCCGAAACAACTTTTTAAAGGTAAAGAAAGGGCTACGCTCCAAAGGAATCTTTCCCAGGATCTTTCAGATCTGGTATCAAAACCAGGATCTGGTTTCAAACCCAGGATCTGATCGAAAACCTCTGAAAGGGGCGTAGCGGCTACGCACAATCAACGCTACGCCCCTTTGTCTGCTCGAAACCTAGAGTAAAGCATCCTGGCCTACGGCATTGAGAAAGAGGGCAAAGCAAACCTCTTCCCTCTTATGGTACCCCTTCTCTTTGGGAAAGGGAGTTGGAATTGGTTCCCTATAAGACTTACGGGGCGAGGGTACTCTCTTGAGTTGGGGGTTTCTTCCCATTTTCATTGTTTAAAATAAGTGAATTTATCCAGTTGCCATCTCTTCACCATGTTTGGATGAGACCTTTTCTTTCGAAGCAGATTAGGGCATTGATGGATCGTCTCACTTGCCTGCGAACATAGCGAAAAACTATTCAAATTGAGCTAACGGTAAAGTCAGCTACGTGAAAGAAAGCCTATCTTCTATGGGGCAGCTATTTCCGTACCGGGAAGCAGTTAAGGTGTCAAAGTGCGGCACTAATCAATCTCGTCAGTCTGGAGATTTTTTCTCATAAAAGGATCTGACCACTCTGTTCCAACCACCCCTCAAACGAAAGTTTCATGAGCTTGGAACTTTCAAGTATTAATGAGCTAACGGATTTTTCGTTGAGCATCTCGGGGGGGATATGCCGAACAACAGCTCCACCGACCCCCGATGGGGCTCCGGCAAGTCAATTGTTGTTCGATCATTGACAAGGTTCAAAGAAAGGGTGGGCCATTGATACCTTGCTGTCGCCTGAAAGTGGAGGATCTTCTTTAAGTCGATCATACGTTGTCTCCCTAACGGGAGAGCTCCACTTACCCCCTCGTCAAAACTCAAATGAAGGAAGAGTGGGTACTAGTTATCTTAGGTCTTAACCAAAGCGAGCAGTCACGGTCGGGTGAACTGAGAACTTTCTTTACTAAGAAACTGGATACCTTACTACTTCAAACCAATACTACACTTTACTTCACGCCTGTCGGCTAAACCAGTAGCAGAACCAACAAAGCAAGCTTTCCTACCCATCAGTTAAGTTACCTTATTCGCGAGAGTTTTGACTGTTCCTACTTTGAAAACCAATCATGAGACGATCTATAATACGCTATTCTTTCTTTGATTCGACAGCGCACAAGGAAAGGGCAGTGCCCCACCAGGTCGTTCGTACCTTTCTTTAGCTCAACTTGAGCAGCACTTCCATTCCAGAAATGGAACTAATCATCCATATCCACACCAATCAGGTGGCCTAGCGAAAACCTCACCGTTGGCTGGCTTGCAGTTCGTTGCGTTGGAGACTCGAATCGGGAAGGGAAGTTAGATTTCCAGCGTAGGGAAAAGACAGACATAATGATTGTGAGAGTCGCGATCTTAACAGATCCACAATGGTGCATCAATTGATTCCCAGTGAAAAAGAATCTCATAGAATGAAGTGAGATTGGGTGTCGAAGAGCAAAGAAGAAAGTCACTCGAAGCTCTGCCCTTGGCTTTCACTCCTCTCCTTGAAGTACTCGTGGAATTTCATGGAACAGTCTCGTTACTTCGTCCTTTAGTTGGAAGGCTAGTCCTACTAAAGCTGCTTTTTCTCATCAAATACTTACTCTTTGCTTGCAACACAATAACAATAGTAAGGACTTTGATTAGTCTTCGATTCACCGAGTCGGAAGATACCGGCAACGGGAGAGTAAACCAACCACAGCAACGTACGAGATAGTCTTACTATACGGAGGGGAGGAGACGGATACTAATAACTAGTAACAGACTAGGGTACTAGCTCTTGTACAACAGAGAATAGATATCATGGGACCAGACCTGCTTCTAGAGATTACGAATAGCGTGTGGACTTGCTTACATGTTCGGATGAGAGCACTAGCTAGCGAGATAACCGTAAGGGACTTTCTTAAACTAGCGAATCGCATGAGTACGAGATGATGAAATCAACATCTGGTCTGGAATGGAACTAGCGGAGACCGAGAAAGGCAGAAAAAGTCCCTAATTAGAATTTCTCTTTATTTTGCCCATGTTGCTATTCTTCAATTAGGATTCTTGGTAATTTTCTTTCATAATAGATCGTGGGTCTAAATCCAACTTCAGCTCTCTTCTCTTAGCTTTTGCCGTTTTGCCGAAAGCGATGCCTAGAACACGGGCTATACTGGGTTGAAATACCGCTTCCCGATCATTACATTCTTTATCCTATTCATCTGTTCAGCAACCAATCTCCAACAAGGAGGTTACTAGGTTGCGTGAATCAACGCTTGTGCCAATCCCCGGCAATGGTATTTGAACGCAAACACGTCTCGAGTGGTGAGGGAACACATCTGGGAAAAAACGGTAAGGTATAAATAGATTGCATTTTTATCGATTACGTGCGGACCAATCAATTCCCATAGGCATTTGCAGTCGATTGCGGTAGTGATAGCAAACATGCTGCCTCCTATCTCGGAGCATCATCAATCCGAAACTGATCCTTTTTTCTGTCTCGAGGCGAACTTGTCTCTGTATGGCAGGTGGCTCCATCTGTAATACAGATCTTGCTTGACGGAATAAACGAGTAAACCCTCCGACCATGCAACATGTCCCAGTAAGATGCCATTAGGTCAAATTGGGGGATTGAGTGGTGGCACGCTCAAACATGAATCTGAGAGTATCTACATGTTAAGAGGACCGCAAAGAGTCCAATCATCTAAATCGACTTCATTCTACTAAGGAATCATGAATCCAATCTTTTTTTGCATAAATCACAATCCGACAACAGGAGCATTCTTCATACCGGCATTACACAATTGCATTATGAGCAAAGCAACCCCAAACCCCAATCCGCTATGACAGTAGTCTCGACGTTTGTCTCCATCAATAGCAGCCGTTGAAGGAAGAAGGGCTTGGGCTTCTGATCTTCGACCACCCTCACAAGCATTGGAATAGAACGGGGAAGGCGGGGTCTTTCACTCTATTAACTGTATTCTGTGATCGAGAAGAGACGATCCCTAAAGGGCTTCGCATCGTTCGCTTGCACCTACTGCTAACTAACAAAGAAGAGCTAGGCTTTCAGTCATTTAGATACTCCAAACCTCACAAGCATGGGAGTAGAAAGGCCTGGATTGATTCTATTAACTATATTGGTACGATCGGGGCTGAAGCCCCTTGCTACTGGCTATAGAATTGAAGGAAGACCCTGATGAATGGACCTACTTCTCATTTAGGGTTAACGGTCAACCAATAGGGTTATAGATCAATGGCACTAGAACCTGTTATATTGCTTTGGCTTACAGGTAGATCAATACTAGATGTAACTATTCTCATTGGTGCAAAGGTATGCTTATAGGCCCTCCCTTTTTCCTATTATGGATGGGGACAAGATTCAAGGACGATCTTTTCATAAGCTAAGGATCAATTCCCCGCCCCTCCACTCCTTCCGAGCTTTCTTCTTTTAACTCTTTCTGAAGTCTATCCCATGTAGAGATAGCGGGTCGTCCAGCATTGACGTCGTCTTCAATCCTTGTTCGCCACCATAGCTTTGCATCAGCAGTAAGGTACATACTGCTGATAGTAAGCTTCTCTTCTTCGTCGGCATGGACCGCCTTGAAGTATTGCTCCATGTCCAAAAAACTCTCACTCAATTGGCTTTGAAATGGGTTCCATCTAGTACAACTAGATTTCCTCCTCTTCTAAGGCAAATCGGATTCTCGCATTGTATCGCTTCGTACAACTACACTAAAAGAAAAAGCTTCGTCCTCCTCCTTCCCGGCCCGCTATTCCTGAAATGAAAAGAGTAAGATGACCGAAGGGAGACTCGACCAACGTACGAGGTATGATAGTGTCTTTACTGACAAGGAGATGGGATTAGACCTCAATGCTGTCAGCCGGCATGAGCTAAGCAGAAGACCCGACTTTCAATCGAGTTCATACCCGCTAGCATTGATTGAATGGGTGGGTCATTGAAAGCAGAGAGTCCTTCGAACGAATAAGCTTCCCACGTCCTCCATCTCTTTATAGAAGGGAAGAATAGCTAAATGAAATGGTAAGAAGGAAGTGTGCTCTGCAGATGGCATTGGATTTAAAAAGAGAGGAAGGGAAAAGGCAACTAGTCTTGGCGAGAGGGATTAACTTGATTGACCTAAGATCGAGAAATTGAGGAACTTATTAATAGGATTTATATTACCAACTAGGACACGAAAGATCCTAAAGTTGTTATAGTTAACCATGTCTAGAGGATTAGAAAGAAATATATTCAAAAAGCCACGTTTAGGGTCCCTATAAGGTAATCTGGGGCGAAAGAGCTCTCCAGGGACTACTGGTGTTCGAATATTTTCTGGAAAAGATGACTATGTTCCCTCCCTTTACGGGTTATCATACCCGACACGAACAGAGAACAAAGTCGAAAGAAATCCAATTCGGAGTTCCGATACAAAGCGTAAAAGCATGAGCGGTTTACAAAGGAAATCTAATGAAAGATTACTTAACCGAAAGCAGATCGGGATAGAACCTGTTGATGTACAGTGTTACTGTTGCTGCTACTACCTCTGATTCTGGGACCTCTTCCCTTCTCTAAGCGCCTACGTAGTCAACTATCGCTAATGACTTGTATTGTGTATCGCAATCGGACATCTTTCCGCAAATTGACATTTTGCCCTTTTAAATTAAATTAAATTAAATTAAATTAAAAGGGGCAAAGACCGAGAAGAAAAGGATTTTGAGACTAAACCACTGGTTTACAAATTCCCACGGAAAAGGCTGAGTTCTTAAGACGCCGAGTTAGAAAGGTAGGGTGATTTAGCGAAACAGGCATCTGTCGGCCGGATCGATAAGAGTGTGAGGAGGTGTATATGGTGGTTGCCCCCCAAGGGATTAGTATTCGCTTGTCGAACCTCATTCAATTTATCGCTGTATTGTATAAAGGCAAGAAATAGGTCTATCTTCTTCTTGGCTAAGCACCGCTCCAATGCCTACGTGACATAAGGTCACTTCGAATACCTTATTTATGTAATTTTGTCATGTATTCGGTCCTCTTAAGACTGATTGAAGGTAGCTTAAGACTGATTGAAGGTAGAATGTGAGGGGATTACATCGAATAGACCTCTCTCACTTAATCAATGCCTTACTAAAGGGCCAAGCACTGACTGCCTTAAGGACAAGCAGGGAGAATCCACAACCTTTTTTCCATTGAGTAGGGATATGTATGACCTCTAGGTTTAGAATCCATTCTATGGCCTTTTACGATGCTAATATCGAGAGTTTTCACAGAAAATAGACATTTGTGCCATCCAATTCGATTTCCGCCAACCTATAATGATGCCGAATTTCATGTCCCAGGAGAGCTCTTAGTGGAACAACGGGGAACTCCTCGCTCCTTTAATTTAATAGTAGGGGAAAGTTGGCGCGGCTTATATCATATCAAAGAAAAGCGAGCAACCCTATCTAATACTAATAAAGGTTGAGGCTTTTAGTTCATGAAAAAAGAAAGCGAAAATCAATTGTATGGCCCAGCTAATAATTGCATGAGCGCTATCACATTTTCTGGTGCCTGTTGGGATAAAAACCCTTTCTAGATAGAGGGGGGCACCCAACTTCGATTCTAGAGGCATTTCGCCACCCACTAATATATTGAATGAGAATTGTTCATCCTCTATGGATATAGATGTAGCCCTATTTTAGATAAGCGGTCGAGCAAGAGCAAGTAAGCCTTTACTCTATTAGGCGAGCAAGCAAGGCCAATCCCACCTTTGTCGCCCCATTTTTCTCTTATAATAATTGCAGTAAGGAAGGTTGGCCCTCCCTTAATAGTTGGTAATTGCCATTATTAGAAGGGGAGAAAGAAAATCAACGGGGATCCTCCCAGCAGGGGAAAGATTTCTCAATTTGCAATTCACCCCACCTATATGATGGCCAGCAGCTGCCTTTTTCCCGAATTAAGAATAATATTTGGAAATTGAGTTCATTCGCGGGGGAAAGATGCGATTTGGTAGTTCATCTTCGCTGACGCCCCTGATGCGACTGCTTCGCACCTTTGATCCTTCTAGGTCTCAAAGAGCCTGATTCTCGGGTGCCTATTTGTATATGTAGCTTCGCTGCCTGACGCCAATCCTGAGATGCCAGGCGAGAAGCATTTTCCAGGATCCCTAGGATCTGGTTTTGAAAAGCCAGGGAACCGGGAATGTAACTCAAGACAAGACTATGCGTCTTTCTCACCCCATTTAGAGGCCCCATTTAGATATTTGGCGAAATTCTTTTTTTGCATAACCCCCTCCACTCATAGCGTGTTGGGGCTCCCGATCCCATTCAAGCGGGGGTTTCGGTTCTTTATAGTAGAAGGGAAAGCATATTTGTTGGGGTTATTTTATATATTAAATAAGAAAAGCCACTATTGATTGGTAGCTGCTCCCATCTCTACAGCTGCTGCAAACAGCATCGGGAAGAAAGACAAAGCATGCACGTAGGTAAGACCCCAAAACAGGAGAGATTCCAAGCCGGGCAAAGTCCAAGTCCCATGAGCTGTGGGGCACAATGGTAAATTCTTAGCGTGTGCTCTAAGAGGTGCATCTGTTGCCCTAAGAGGTGCATCTGTATCTAGGGCCGGGGAATTGCGTCACCCACCCACTATTTGATTTGGATTTGCCCCTTAGTCTTACAAATAAAGAGTTTGGTGGCGAAGAATGCATTGGTCAAAGACCTATTAACTATTATAAGGCTTCGGAGCATCGGTCAAATCCGTATCTTCAGAGGTTGATCTTATCAAAAGCCTAGTTTATGGTTATCTAAGGCTCTTTGAGACCCATATATAGGTTGGGGGCGTAGCGGTATCGAAAATCCTCCGAAAGGAAGGAAGCAAGGAACCCGCGAACACAGATATACCTCCTTCGGGGCGGAGAAAGGCAAGAACCCGCTTTAGATCTCTTTCGTAAGCAGAACGCAGACCTGGCATCTCAGGATTAGCGTCAGGCTTGAAAGCTTTGTTCTGCTCCCGCCCCCTTTGAGTTCGAGATGCTAAATGAGCCAGGGTTGGAGTCAAACCGAGATGTATCCCAGGTTCCGTCCCTAGAGAATGCCCAGTTGAAAAAGGAAGGCCCTATCTTATCTTAAAGGGTAATTGACCTGCAAACGTTGTCAATACCTGCAGCTGGGGGCTTTCACGTCAGATTCAAGTTGGTTCAGTGCCTAAACCCTAGCATAAATAATTTCGTTTCTACCCCCCAATCTCTGATAATAGAATTGCAAGATGAAAAGCCCTTAAGGGGGGGGATTTCTCGCTACCCTAAAGGTGGTTTAGAAGCAAGAAGATCAACCCCTATCTATAAGAAGCATTAGCATTAATCTATAAGAAGCATTAGCATTAATAGAGTATGGCATTAAATAGAGGGTAAATGCGATTACCTTCTAAAGTACCCTAAACTATGGGCAAGCAACCCTTTGATCGGCCCCTATCTATAAGCACTTTTTTCTTATCTTTTAAAGTAATTGACCTGGCCTACAGCCTAGCATTAAGAAATAGAGAATAGAGAATTCTGACCCCGATTTCGTTAAACTAGAGTAGAGCGTCTCTTTGGCTTCATTCTTGAATTTCTTTTACACATAAAGCATTCGTTTCAAAAGCAAATCGCTACGCCAGCTTTCTAGCACATATAGGTTGGGCGCGCAAAAGAAAAGGATTGGAACTGCACCCTAAGATAAGATAAGATAAGGCTAAGATAAGGCCCGCAGCCCAATACCTACAACTCCTGAGAAATAGGAAATACTTTCCCCAAGAACTGGTTAATAGATGAACTACCAAAGAAGGATCTCGCTCCCATAGATAAGGGTGACTCCCAAAGAGATCTTTCCCCGGTTTCGAACCAATTCCTATCGGGTCTTTGGGGCGGAGAAAGGAAAGAACCAGCTTTACAGCTTTGCAACTTTTTAATGGGCTCCTGCCTGCTCCAAATTGACTTTCTAATTCTAAATGAGCTAGCATTCAATTCGTCATTCACTCCCCTGTTCCGGTTCAGTCTCTAACCGATTTACAGGAAATCTCCCCCCTGCCCTTTAACTATTATAAGCTTCTATGCCCCTATTAATAAAGCCAGAAAAAACGCGTTCTAAGGCCAGTTCTGACCCCCGATGCATACCTATAGAGGGGTACCAAACATGCCTTAGAAGATCCGGATTTGACCTTTGCAGCGAAATGAGAGTGAGAGGCCGAGGACCTTAGCTTGTGTTGGAGTTCTCCCATTCATTCCTCCCGGCTACGAATAACGAAATTGATTTTTCAGGATTTCACGAAAATCTTGTAGCGAAAATCGCTGTTTGGTACCCCCCTACTAATAATAGGCTGATAGAGTAGCTGAGAAACCTAGGTTTGGCTCCTTAGCCTTAGCTTATTAGAGCATTGCCTTAGAAAAAAGGGCATTCTCAAAAGTCTACTATGGAACCTATTTTCCAATAGCAGCTCCTGTTTCCAATAGCAGCAATAGCAGCTCTTGAGTGCATTGATTCCAGTAAGGGGTTGATTCATTAGCTTCGCTAGGCTCCTTACCTATATAAGTAAGGGAACTCTATAGTTGACTCAGTAGCTTGGCTATGCGCCATCTCTTTGAGCTCATTGGTTGAATCCGTGTTTGACTCATTGGTCTGATTCTGAATCTCTGGCTTCTGGCTCTGGGCCTTCTCTTTCCGCCCCTATATAAGTAAGGGCTCTGATTCCCCTATATTAAGTAAGCTTCGGACCTTGTCTCTCTGGCTTGGCTCTTATTCTGTGTGAGCTGTGTGCTTGCATTAGTCTCTGGTTGTGTGAGCTCTTTGCTTTCATCAGCAGTCTGATTAGTCGTCTCTTTCTCTTGGGCCAGATTACCTTTTGGCCGCGTTCAGAGACTAGCAAATAGGTACTCCCCGCTAACAAGCGAAGTTGAAAACAATCTTTCCACTGCTCCTGAGAAAGAAGTAACGGGAGCTGCTGACCTATGATATGTGTTGTTCCCGCCAAGCGAATGAAGTGAGTCAGGCTTCGGCCAAATCAATCCTTCTTTCCAATCTTTGTTTCCGCGCCAACCAACCAACATATGTTTGACTGACTGGGTGCGAAATGAATAGCTACAACTGCATTTGGAGCGAAATGAATAGCAACTTCAGTCCCCTTTCATCTGCCTTATTAAATGCCTCTAAACCGCCAACAATCAACTAATAGACGGGGATCCAACGAAGGCGTTGAAAACCTTACTCACGACTAGAACTCGTTTGCGCACTCATTTGCCAACCAACTTATATATGGGATTCTTGGGGTACGGAGGACTAGTCCAAAGATCTGATTTTGCATCCCTATTATTAAAATATTAAAAGGGCCTCTCTTTCAGCTTCTAAACCGTCTTTAGGCTAACAAGAAAGAGAAAAAGACCCCTTAAAAGAAAAAGCTCTTTTTTCATAAGAGAATTCCACCGTTGGAAAGAAGAAGATGTAAGTTCCTGAGTCAAGGAGGAATGCCCCTGCTGATAGATCATCCCGCCCAGGTCAAGGCTCTCTCCGAGACCTTCTTGAAAGAAAATCCCGAAAGTCAAAGTCAAGGTGCGAAGGTTCTGAAAGACCAGTTGAGGCATTTAGCCAATTATAGATAGTGGCATTAAATAGTATGGGGCATTAAATAGAGGGGTTTAGAGCAGCTTTAGATAGAGCTTTAAATAGAGGCTCCAGGTTTGCTTGCCTAACTAGAAAGGTTCGCATGGTCAAAGCCAAAACCGGCCAATCCCACTATTAGCTGGTTGGAGCTTAGGGGCAACCTTGGCCTTGGCAGCGTCCCCCATGGACTCTCCTTGTGCCTTGGCCTGCACCGAATTAACAATGCGCAACGAACCCAGCTGCGCACCTTCCCCTTGCTGGGGGGTCCCTTCGTAGGAGGAAACAATGGCATTCAGCTTGCCACGATTGGGACACTCACGGGCAAAGTGAGGTCCACCACATAGGAAGCAGTCCCTCTTCACCTTAGGCTGCTCCTTGCTACTTTCTCCTTGCGGTTTGCCCTTCCATTTGGACGGCTTGGCTGCCTTGTGGGGCTTGTCTCCCCCACCTTTATCAGAATTGCCCTTCTTCTTGCCCTTTTCCTTCTTGGAAGAATCCTTGGAGAATTCCACCAATGATTCAGCTACCGAAATGGCATTGGCAAGATCTTGGACGCCCCTTCTCTTGAGCTCTTGTTCTGCCCATCGTTGCAGCCCATCAAGAAAATATAGCAACTTGACATCTTCGGGCAGATTGGGGACCTCCAGCATCAAGGAAGAGTACTCCCGAATGTATTCTTTAAGAGTCCCCGTATGCTTAAGAGAACGTAACTTCTTCATTGCCAACTCCTTAGCATTTTCGGGGTCAAATTGTTTCTTCAGCTCCCCCTTGAATGCCTCCCAAGTACGAATTTCAGCTTGCCCCCGTTCCATCTCTTCATAACGACACCTCCACCATAGGGCAGCATCATGCTCAAGATAGAGAGAGGCAGTGCTAATTTTTACAGCATCTTCAACTAAATTCATAGCACCTAAGTATCTTTCCATTTGCCAAATAAAATTCTCAAGTTCCTTAGCATCGCGCTTACCTCCGAATTTTGGTGGCTCCGGAACTTTGATCTTCGGGGCAGCAGCAGTTGCGACACCCGTAGAGAAGGCAGCCTTGCACAAATTAATATCTCCCTTGGCTTCCCGCAACTCCTCACGTAGGGACTGAATTTCCAGAGCAGAATGTAGGAACGAAGCTTACCGGAGTCCATCGATTCATCCCAAGTCGTCGAGAAAGACCGTTCTCTCACCAACTTTAATAGCTGATTTTCCTTCTCAAGGTGATCTAAATATCATGTCTACGACCGGATAATAGTATGTTTGAAGAGCATCGTCCCTCTTGCAGTAGGGTTCAAAAACCACGAGTGAGGCCATCGGACCAATGATCCGAGGGCGCCTGGAGTAGTTGCTTGTACTTTTCCCCCACCGGAAGAGGAGAGTAGCAGCAACCGAGTACATGACACTCCCGCCCCCAAAAGCGGAGACCGATCGATCTAGTCAAGAGCCTCCCAAGTGGAACGAGCTGTCTTGTATCCAATAACTTGGGCAAAGACAGTAGGTCTCATTGTGGTATGTAAGCAACTGAGAAAGATCAAATACTTCTTCTTCCATTCAAGATAGGCTGGATTGGGGACAGTTTTTGAATCAACCATTACGCTTTCACTGGGGGCAGATGTTGTGCCATCTACCATGCTCATCATGTCAGACCCATAAAGAATTGGGAGAAGCTGGCTTGACGACTCGATGGTGCTATCTCTCGAGACTGGACTCCAAGTCACTGTCTTCTTCATTTGACCGATAGGTCTTTTCCAAAGAATGACTGGAATTCCAAACCTCCCTTTGACTTCAAGCCTATACTAGTTGAATTTTATTCCTATGACCGAATACATGACTTTTTTCTTTTTAAACCATTCTATTGTCAGTAAGCAAATCCGCTCTTATATGTGCTAGATGTCGGCATTTCCCCTCTTAGCATACGTCATTAACTTCACTGCCTTAATCCACGGAGGGGAGGAACAATAGTAAGGATATCCATGTGCAAATGATGGGCTTTTAGGAAGAGATGACATTTAATGCGCTTTTACTGTTTGAGAATAAACCGCTATTGAATTGGCTGCTAGTCTTAGTGCCTTTCTTACTGTCTTATCCTTCCTTCTTTTTGACTTGACCGGTGATGTGGACAAATAGGCATCCCTTGAATCCAGTGATAGCAATTCTTTGAAAGAATACCGCTCCGTGGGCATCCGAGTCAAAGAAAAGTAAGTAGTCACCCTGGACCTATACTATAGAAAAAATAAATCTGAACCAAGTAAGAGAACTAGGCCCATTTAGAAATTCCCGACTTGTGTATCCGAATTAGGATTTCTATTAGCTACAATCAGCTCAAAATTGGACCCCGAAGCCTTCTTGTTGCCTTCACAATCTCCTAAAATAAAGCTAGTAGATCTAAACTTGTTTTACTGCACTGTCAACGGATTCTGAGAATTAACTAGTTTCCTAGATTGGCCCTGAGGTATAATCTCCCATTCCTAATGCTTTCGAGCCAGTTGAAGGCCTAGTGTAAGTTTGCTTCCATGCGGTTGTCTCGGTTTTTCCTTCCCTGACCTCTTCTCTGCGGTTTGAGTTTTCGTTCCTCCACTTTACAGTAGAGCGACTTTCGTTCCAGCATGAGAGCCAGGAGTATTCAAAGCAAGTGAGTTTAAAACACTTTCTCAAGCTGTTTGATTTCCTAAGGCAGGAGGGATTCTCTCCCAAGGCTCTAAGGTTCCCAGGATTCTAGAGAAAGGCTTAGCCTAAAGTCAAGCTATAGGCCGAGTCATGCATTTCTTTTTAGTCATAAGTGCTCCCATGCAGTTGTATAGGCGGGATTTTTTTCTATTTACGACATAGGTTTACTTCCGCTTTTCCTTACATAGCCAGTTGTTTTAGTGCTATCTAGTTGAAGAAATTCTTAAACTCTTTTTCTTGGGTTCGAGTTCTAGTTGTATAAGCGGAAATCTCCTTTTTCGGTGATCCATACGATCAATCGAATGCAGTCGATAGGAGATAATGGGGTGCAGGCTAGTTATCAAGCAATACCAGAAAGTACTATAGGCAAGCAGTTTATAGGATTCTTCTAGGGCAATGAAGTCAGTAAGCAAGGAAGTTTGAAAGCAGTTTTCAAGCCAGAAGGAGCTAGGAATGAACTTAATCAAAAGTAGGGGTTTCTTTGGGAGTTCTGTTACAGCCAAGCAAGAAACCTTTAAGCCATTTTTAGTTCTCTTAGGAGAAAGCTTGGGAGTTCTCTTATATGCAGTGGGTGCCCTTTTAAAGCCTTTACATCAGTCCCCCTTTTTAAGTTGGAAAAGAAAAGTCAGCCAGCTCTCTATCTTGTTAAGCCAAAGAAAGAGGAGAATGAAAGCGGAGCTTGCTTTGCCTATGTATAAGATAATCAGTAGGTTGCCTATCCTTAAGGATGTAGTTGACTAGGCATAACCAATAGAACTATCCAGAAAGAGTAGTTTTCATTCCAATTGCTGCAGTCAGTCATAAGGTCAATTCCCTTACTATCAGTTTAAGATAGAGTGTAAGCTCCTGGGGATTGAGTTTGATTACATTCATTTATAGTTCAAAGGGGGTTGCTCCCTTTGAAACTGCTATTGAATTTCCTTTCTTTGAGATGTAAACTAGCTCGAGATACTCCTTTTTGTTTTTATTTCAATAGTCCTGCTTTAAATTTCCATACTTCTGCTTGAAACCCCCTTTCTCCTATTGAGAAGGACTTCAAAGCCCTATAAAAGCTTTACTAGTCCTCTCCTAGTATAGACTGGAGAATACCTATAAACGACTGCAAGGGAATACACATAGCCAGATGGAATCCTAGAGCTTAGCACTCTTTTCTCGCTCGAAGAAAAGAAAGGAAAGACTTCAAATGCATTAGATCCCTTAGGTGCTTACTAGGCAAGAGGGACAGAAGAAGTATGCCCTTTTTCAAACAGTTTTCTTCCTCTTCTTTTGAGGGCGTATTTAAATTCAACAGTCCTTAGGGCATCGCCTTTCAGGTCAGATGAATTATCACGAGCGAGGAGAGAGAAAGTGCTCTATTGATTTGATAGATAGAGGCGCTAGGGAAGAAAACTAGACTCTACTCTCTCGAGAGATTGACTTGCGATCACATTTTGAGTTCTCTGTAAGCCATTGAAAGAAAGGTTGGTGAATCCATTGGAAGTTCCCTGAACTACCAATTTGAATACAAGACTAACTTGAGGTTCACGCCTATCACTTGTAGGGCGGGCCACCAGCCACTTATTATTATTATTTTTTTTTTGGAATTGCACCTCAATATAATAAGTCGCATAAACCCCGTCAAATTGGCTGTAATTCCCGATATTTCATTCAGCTACAACAGATGAAGTGGTAAGTCCGCTTATCTATTTCTCTTATTCTATTAAGCGATAGCAGACTTTTTGGCACCCGACTCGGTGAAAGAGGTTGGGTTGTCTCGTCCATCTACTGAGTCAGTGACAGAAGTGGTATACTATGCAGCAGCCAATTCAGTAATCAATAAAGAAGACTCGGTTCCCCGGGCGGATGGGAAAGGAGATGAAGCAACATCAGTTGTATCAGCTACAGAATCTGATTCCGGTGAGGCTACAAGCCTATCTGCGACTTGAGTTCTTCTTTATTCTTGCTGTAAAGTGCCATTTCCGCTCCCCAACGACAGAAGTACGAATTAACTTACTAGTCTAGTTGCCATTTCCATTTTCTGCCCGTGTGGCATGGGACAGTTTTGCTGTTATTTACCCTAAAGCAGAGAAAGCTGGATCAAAGGATGCTTTTTAAAAGGCCGATTTTTGCCTTGATCTACGGCCATGAATTTCCTCCTGGCGAGGAGGGCCGAGCCGTGAAAGAAAGGGCAAAACGAGGTTACCAAACCTTTATTGAAGAAAGGAGCTCCTGCCTGTAGCTTGTGGCTTTGTTAGTTGGCTTAATAGCCTGCTTGGTCCGATTGTTCATGTTGCTGGTCCCGCTGCCCTTACCTACTCAAATCCCGAAACGAAAAGAGTAGTTCCCGTTCCCTATTCGTCCTGGTCCTTGTTCCTGGTCTCTGTGAAAAGTCCAGTCGATGGGAAAGAATTCATGTTCAAGTCTTATTACCGAGTGCGAGCTGCTTTCTGTGGAGGGTTCGATTACGGGAAGGAAATTGTTGTCACAAGGTAAGGGACCGCTTTCCTTTTATGCTTCCCTACGTGGAAAATTATTCAAACCAGTTCTCCCTCTCCCTCCGGGAGAGTACAATAGAATTCCCTCTCCCTGCAGGTATTCTAAATGGTTATTGTTTATGCTCGTATAGCATAAAAATTATTCATTGGGGGGGCCATGAGAAATCTACTTCGTACCTTCGCTTCGTCATCAAAGCCTCTTCGCTACTCCGAACTCTACACCTATTTAGTTCTGTCTTGTACTCTCTTTATTTGCTTTTCTTTCTAGTGCTATTTTCCTTGTTCAAGCCGGTATTAAGTAAGTAAGTAGTAAGTAAGTGAAGTGGTGAATTGGCCATTGGAAAGGAGGAATAGGGCTCATTTCACGTATATCTATTTATTCTACTTTTTTCTTTTGTAAGGCAAACCGTTCTCTTTTGTTATGTCAAAGCAACGGTTCTCTCTAACCTTTTCTTACTCGCCTTACTTGAAACCTGTCCATTTTTCGTACCTTCGTATCTATAATCTAAAAACTTCTCACCTCTGTGCCTTCTGTACTTCCCGGCTCAAGCAAGAGCCACAGTGACTGGAACAACAGGAAAGCCACCTTAATCGGTCAAGCAAGCAATTTGAATAGGGATTATGATATATATGATCATGCAACCATCTCCGCAAGTCAGACCCAAAAACCCCGTGTCCTGAGTATCGGAAAGAAAAGGAAGCCAAACCTGCCTAGCCCAAATACAGTCACGTAATGCATGAAGCGGAGTCTCGGGGGCCATACCATATCTCTCACACATTGGAGAATCAGCCATACCACGGTGAAAGCTCATTCGTGGGCAGCCGCTGCCATTCTATAAGCCAAAGAAAGAAACGATGTTTCTGTGCAATTCGAAGCTGCCAAATGAATTTCCAATGCGCACCTGCATCAACTGGATAAGGGACTTGAGTGATGAAGTGGTAGGCAGACTTCGTGGAATAAGAACCTGAATAAGTCTCCCCCCAGATCACTCGGTCAGCCATAACACTCCACCTAGGCAAATGGACTGCTCGAATCATCTCCTTCACCTCATTTGGCAAAGGTGTAGCTAAACGATAAAAATCCCACCTGAAGCTGAGATGATATCAGCGACACAAAGCTCAGAATCTGCCAAGGAAATGTTATCAACTAAAAACCTGAGAGGCATTGCACCAAGCCAACGATCCTCCCATAGAGCCACATTCTGTCCTGTCCCAATCCGCCACATGAAAGCATCACGAAGAAAGGTAGACGCCTTAAGGATAGCACGCCAAACATGCGAGCTAGTGCCTGAAAAACGAGCATCAAATAAGGAACCACCATGCAAGTATCTATCACACAGCACTTTAACCCATGGCTTATCTTCATTAGAGAGAATCGACCAAACCAATTTGCCAAGCATCACAATGTTATTATCACGAGCCGTGTGGAGACCCAAACCACCTGCCTTCTTGGGGGAAGTCACCGATTCCCAACTAACAAGGTGAATACCCTTACCCTCATCAAGAGATCCCCATAGAAAACGCCTACATAACCTGTCAATATCATCACAAACAGTAGCAGGGAACCAGCAAGTTTGCATGGTATAAAGAGGAATGGTAGAGAGAGTAGACTGTACGAGAGTAAGCCGACCCGCTTTGTTAAGAAGCTTGTTCTTCCACCCAGCCAATCGAGAATGCAGTTTATCAAGGATATGAGTAAAGGACGCCCTTCTTTGATTAACATGCAAAGGGACTCCCAGATAGAGTCCAAGATTAGACGTAAAGGACAAGTGCAAACGTCTACGGAGTTCTTCCTTATGGCGACGAGCAGTGTGCAGAGACAAGAAAACACTAGACTTCTGATCATTCACTAGCATGCCAGAGCACGCACAAAACTGATCCACAGTGTCCAAGACCACACGGCATTCCTTCAAAGAAGCTTTAGAGAACAAGATGACATCGTCAGCAAACAAAAGATGAGAAATGCTTGGCCCTCCTCGAGAAAGACTAAGCGGCGCCCATTGATGATTAGCAACTTTAGTCTCAATAAGCAGTGATAGTTTCTCCATACAAAGCACAAAGAGATACGGAGACAAAGGGTCCCCTTGACGAAGACCTCTCATAGGAGCAAATGCCGGTAATCTTGACCCATTCCATAAGATAGAGAGCTGTGATTGGGTCACACAAGACATGATAAGCGAAATAATCTGAACAGGGAAACCAAAATCATGTAAGGTTTGTTGCAAAAAGCGCCAATCCACTCTATCATATGCTTTAGCCAGATCAATTTTCATTGCCAAACAACCTGTCTTCTTCTTTGTGCGATAGATGCTATGAACAAGTTCCTTAGCAAGAATAATATTCTCCAAAGCAGTTCTACCTGGAATAAACGCACCCTGATAAGGACTCACCAAAGCAGATAACAAAGGTCTAATACGCTGCACAAAGGTAAAAGTACTCTTAACATTCATCCACTCTTCTTTTCTTTCGTTTCCGTTTCAAGACAATAACCACACTATCACATCCAATAGCAGAGAGACATAAATCAAACTTGCATCTCTGTCTTGGTTGGCTAGAATCCTTCTTATCTTTCTCCTACAAGCCAATCATGCAGTCTAGCTCTACTTTAACTACGATATATCTTGCTTTTGCTTTGTTCGATCACAAAGAGTCAAACCCGGCTCCAGAAAGGGGGATACTCAATCCATTACCATGACTGATAGGCTGATCAAGCAAAGATGAAAAGCTACCATGTTCCGCTTCTCGATAGGAGCAAAGACCGCCCCATGAACACCAACCGAATCTCGATAAAAGAAAACTACAAGCAACTAAAGAAGGGTGACGAAGCTTCTTTGCATCCCATAGTGCTGTCGCACTAAGCGACTACCGTTCCAGAGTCGTACAACGAAGTGATTAGCATACCAGAGTGACGCAAGGCTCTAAGCTCGTACCTTATAGCTCTTTTCTTTATGCTCTCTCCGCTCGCTCCTTTTTGTAGCGTAGATCTTTTTTCTCTTAAGATATTTTGAGAGGAGTGAGTGCGCTTTCGAAAGTTTCGACTTTTCGATCTTTCTTCCCAGACTCTTTTTTTTATTAAAATAATAATCCAGATATCTCCGAGAAACTACACTAAAGGGAACTGTTAAGTACAGACGATGCCTAGAAATGATAGTAAGACCTGGGGTGAGGCCTTCGAAATACCAAATCCCAGCTTAAGTCCAAAAGGCCTACACTTTAACTAGGAACAGAAAGGTCCGCGAAATAACCGCGTTGCTCGATCAGCGAAACCAGAGTTATGGTCTTCTGGGACGAGACATTCGTAATGGATCCATCATATACGTTATGTTCTTTTAGATGGTTTTAATTGTGGGCGAGAGTCTTCAGTCCTCTTTGGGGGCTAGTTTCAAGGGTGCGCACCTAGTAGCTGCGAGCCTAAGATCAAAGGCAGTTCCAAAAACAAGTTCCCTATTTCCAGCTTGATAAAGTATCAGTGCCAGTTGTAAGGTTAGGAAAGCCAGGTATGATGAAATCCTCTTTTCGAATAGGAATTGATTCGATGTTATCGATGTTATTATTTTTTTATAAAAGATTCAACTTCATATACAGTTTTCAAGAAGGAATCGCCATCACCAGTGGAAGTTGAACCCGGCGACCTCTTCCTCCTGAAGTATGGAAGAAGGAAGAAAAACCAGTCAACCACAGGGAAGGAAGGACAAGAAGGAGGTATAGCTCCCGTTGGTCACCTCTTGCTCAATCCAGTAGCGAGGTTTCAACGAGTTCTTTGTACGCGTGTAACGCCAGTGCCGATAGCCTCCTCCCAAAGCCGAAAGTATTTAAAAGCATCAGCGAGCAAGCCAGGCAGAAAGCCCCTGTTCCCCATGGAAAGGTTCGATAGCCACTTCAAAGATAGAGTAAGGGCGGATACTAAAACCCTACTTATTAATAAGGCGGTTCAGACGTTTTATAAGACCTTTCTATCAGTGGTCCACTTTCATCCAGCTTGAAATAAACATCCAAACCTTGAAAGTCTCGCATGCTTTTGGAAGTTCCCTACTCCAGTCTAGTTCAATAGCTCCAATGGACGAAAAAGGGTATGAAAAAGGTGTCTTCGACAATGAAAGTGGCCCGTTCTACATAGGCCCTGCCCAAAGCTTCCTTCTAAACTAAGGCACGCTCGATAGCAAGAAGCGCTAGTTACCTCTTTCAGGTCATTAACTAGAACTTGCACGAGGTATCACAGTGGGGCCTGTCTTCTGTCCGGTTCTTGGGTCCGGTCGAGCCTCTTTGAAATTACATCCCCGCCTCTCGTCTAACTCGAGTTGCTCCGCTCCTTTGGCAGTTAAAGTAGCTCGCTTCAAGAAGTAAGATCATATCATAAGGGAAGGTATGTTACGAGCAGAAGTTCTCTTGGTAAGAGTAGCAAGGTTAGGACCGCATATAAGAGGGGGGTGCGAAAGAAATTATATTCCCCAGAAGTTGTCCGGTTGGGAAAGCCAGAACTCTTGTAAACCAGCTTGATAAAGGGTAGTGGTAGGGACAGTCTCAGTACCACTGAAAGTGCGATAGTCCTTCAAGCAAGGGACTTGGGCAAACAAAGTCCTTACTCGTATTCCACCAACTACTCGCGTATCGTATAGAGCTTTTTCCTATCCTTTCCGCATAGACTTGCTTCGCACCTGTGTCCAAAGCCAGTTTTACTCAAGAGTAAGAATGATAAGGCATTTCGCAAGCCCTATAAAAAGTCCCTTAAAGCTTTAGCCTGAAAAGAAAAGTATGGTAACCTCCCCTCCAAACTATTCTAGGCCAGTTTCAGTCCCAGTGAGTGAGTCAGTCAATCCTGTTCGAAAGCTAGCGCCCGCTCTCGCTCCAGTATACGTGTAAGGGAAGCACCAATGAAAGTTCACCTTTATCGTTTCCTTTGCTACAGTTTTAATGTTAATGGAAGAGAAAGGATTTCTACAGCTCCCACTAAGCTTGTTCACATTTCAACTAAACTGATAGTAAAAAGAAGAGTTTGATCCTGTCTTAGAAGGAAGACTAGCAATATGCTTTACAAAATCCACTCGGTCAGAATAAAAGGAAAGTGCCAGCAGCAGTTCTATTTGTCAATAACAACCTGCGATCAACATATAGTTTGTGTGCCGATATGTATGTTTAGTAGGTGCTCTGGAAACAAATATTTTTTCGTATGTATGTGCTTTCTATTCTAGTCTGCCTTGGATTTGTAAGCGATTGCCGGTATGCATCCTATTGGAAGCATTTAGGGCAAAAAACCTCTTACTTGGCCTTAGCACGAATATCTAAAGGAAATGTAATTACCCCAAGCCTCTTCAGGCGGGCTATGTGTTCGAAGAGCGGATCGAGCTCAGAGTGTTGGTAAGCCTGTCTTAGTAAGGTCGGCTAAGCCGTGTAGCTAAGCACGGCTAAATAGAAAGGCTTTTCCGGATGAGTGGGCATCCTTAAAGCTAGAGCACCGGGGAAGCAAGAGCGATTGTCTTCAAAAGAATTCCCCAACAGGAGAAGGATCGTTACTTTGAGTCCTAAAAGGACCTCTGTATCCCACAGCAATCCTAATGTAATGTGACTTTCCGATTAAGGAGCTTGCTTGATCGGTCTTCTTCTCTTGTCAATGTCAATCTGCAACCAAGTCAAGAGGTAGAACAAAGGCATCCTCAAATGAGACAGATGAAAGCATAACCACTCACTCGGGCGTGGGAAATAAGAAAGGTGGATTCGATCAAACTCCTTTGCCCGCTACAGATTCTGTTAACGAGTTTAGAGCTTCCCAGTCTTGGGCTTATTCCTGGCTCAGAAGAAAGGCTTTAGATATAATGTTAGAGAGTGGCTGGCTCGCTTCTTTTTTTCTTGAATTGAAAGCGATTAGAGTTTAGTAAGGGAATGGCCGTTGGATGCCTTGGCTTCACCATCTGGTTGGGCTACTTAGTAAACTCTCTTCAACAAGCCCGAGATTACCTATCCTTGGCCGACTTCTCCTCAATCAATTCTAGTCTTCTAGCTAAGGCACTCGCCCTCCTAAGCTTCTTCCTCTCCCTTTCTTTAGTCGAGCCCTACTTCTGATCCTCTCTCGATGGAAGTCTTTCTCGCTGATGCTAAGGCACGAGCTACTTCTAGGAAACGAGCTTCCGACCAGCAGCTACTTTAATAGCAATTCAGAGACATAGGCAATGCCAACTCTCTCAGAAAAGAACTAATAGGCCACTTGGAAGATGATCTTGACAACCTCTTGACACTTAACGAAAGAGCTGCACCCTCCCCCGTTGCTCGAATAAGTAAACTGACTTCTTCTCCCTTAAACGCGCCTAAAGCTTTCTCTATGGTCGACTTAGTAAACTACCTTCTTCTACCGAATGAGAAAAGATTGAATGACTTGCCTCATTCTCTCAATCGATCCGAACTTCTTTTCTGTCTTCTTCGCCTGATCATCATCCCCGTCGAAGAAGTAAACTCCATCATCTGACATCTTATCTTATACCAAATAGGCCGCATTCACAATGGGAAGAGACATGCCATCCTTCGAAGAAGGGACATACCTTGCACTACCTTTATCTAACCACCTGATTCAAACTAGCGATCTACTAAGACTTTCAAGAACCCGGGACCTCAGGATGCTGTGCCTTGGAAGCAAATCGAATACGCTATTACCATCTTCTTTCTATTCTATGCTTACCCATCAAGAGCAGAAGCTAAGAGGAATACCAAACTGAAACAAAAGGATCAGATTCTCATAGAAGACAACTCAAACAATAAGCTGAACCCCCTTCCAGCCCTTGACTTCTCGCTTAGATCATCTCGGTCGAGCTAGTAAACTACCTTAGCGGCATCAACAAGAGCATTTCTGGGATAACCTAAGGCACTCCCTTCCCCTCAAGAGAAAAATAAGCTTCTTTTCCCGTTGATGCCCTTTCGTAGCATGGAGGCCGGATATGGAGACATTTTCGAAATTCCAGTAGCTTCCCTTGCTTCTACGACAGGGTTTGGTGTTCTCGGTCCTTTCTTCGACATAGAGTCTTTATTCTTTTATTTCATTTCTATCAGGAAAGCCTTTTGTGGGAAGGGAAGCGCTAAGAAGCAAGGCCGGAGTGAGGTTACATGAGTTAGGAACGATCCCTGATGTGGAATAATTAGTAAGGGCGTGGGATACTACTTAATCGACCTCAAAGCGAAAGAGATTAAGAGTTAGCCTTATTTAATATAATAAGAGAGAGATGCTTTTCATAGCGTAGTCGTAGTTTCGTACCCAAGATAATGGGAATCAACTTGCTTGCCCTCTGACCTTCTGATATGGCGCGGAGCCCAAGAATCCGACATGAAGAAGTGAAGATTTACATAGTGGTTTGGTCGAGCACGTCCTCGATCATGCACCGTAAGAACTGCTCCACTCCCTGACCGTTCACTCTTCGTGACAGTGATGGCTGGCGGAAGAACTACCACAAGGGGTCCTAAGTCTTTGTCTAGGGTCAAGGGGAGACATCTTGTGAGCAAGGAATCTAGCTTCAATGCCAATTACGGATGCATTTCCAGTAAAAGAATATCAAATTGACACTTGTGCCTGTGAAGGATAGTACTCCTCTTAATAGCGAGCACAAAAGCTAACAACTGTAATGTAATTAAGCACTATCTGTTCTACCAATCCCCTTAACTAGCAAGCGTAAGGAGCATAAGAACTAAGGGGCTATTCTCATAACAGTATACTAAGACTAAAAAATAATGAAATGTTGTATGCCACATCGCTACCTCCGCCTGACAGCGGGATAAAATTAGTTCAAGTGAAGGCGTCACAGAGTCACTATTTTTTACAAGATGTAGAGGAATTGGCCATAAATGTGAGTACTGACAGATCGAAATTACATAAATTTTTTTGGAGTCTGGGGACCGACAGAAGTCAAGGAAAAGTGCGCTGTTTAGTTTCTCCTACCCCTCTTCTCTCTTCCACATTATTCGTAGGTTTTGATCGGTTGCTAATTCCTTCTCCATCTCTGGTCCAGGTTTCATCTAGTTTTTTTCTCTGTTGGTTAGCGTCTGTCATCGATGAACCGAGCCGGCAGTTCTCGCTCCACCTTTTCGGCTTAGTTACTCTCTCGTCGTTCCTGAGAGCGGATTAAAGGATTGAACAAGAAGAGTTTCTACGTGTAACATAAATAAGACTTTGAACCAGGGCTTCCTCTAACAAGAGAAGAAGCCGTTAGCAGTCCAGGTTAGGGTTTCGGTTTAATACCAATCTCCTTATTCTGATAGCAGAGTAGTGTTAAAACCAAGTTGTATGGGCGATGACCTAGTCTTTCAACACAGTCAACATCCTCGGTTTAGCAATCAAGTGATTAGTTCAGTCATAGGTATTCGTTCTTTGAGTCGGTTTAGTTACAATCTCAGTCCACGCCAATGTTTTTTTTTCATCCATCTACGACTTCAATACGACAGCACAGCAACCATATTAAAAACCAGTCTATCAGCAACTACACTTAAGGCCAGGCACCTCAGTCGCCACATTGAAGTCCTTTTTTCCACGACACACCCGGGCATCCATCCAGTCAGCTTCACCAGAAGTAGGTCCCCAGACGGTCAGGCTTATTTCATAAGGGATAAAGGTCTGTTCTCATGCTATGAGAAATGAACCACTAACTAGTTAAATAGATGAAAGTAGAAGTGATTGATGTTTTTTCCAGCTATTCTAGTACAATCATAACCCTCGGCAAGGAAGACTGAAAGTCTAGGTTATTAAAAAGTGAAAGAGAGGCGACCAACGGAAGCTCGGCCATTAGGGAGATTGTGGGGAGGGCGTTCAGTAAGCTTGGTAGAACGACTGAGTTCTTACAGCACGGAAGTAGAACAATGAACAAGTCCGAGAGGACCCTTAACTATAGGCGACTAACTACAGCTCTCCCGAAGCCTTTCTCCTAACCAAGTAAGAGAGCTATACTAAAGGAAGCAGCGTAGAGAGGATTTGGCTAACTCAATTGATAATTGATAAGGAAAGGGTATCGGTATCGTAAGGGTCGTAGCGGAGGTGCAAGATCTTTGTAATGAATTTAGAAGAGTGCGATTCTCCCCCTGGTCTTCTAGTAGAGGCGGCTTTCCACAACCAAAAAGCGAATCTTCGTAAAGAAAGACAGGATCGATGGAATGAATAGAAGAGCCGAGATAAGGCTTCTGCTAGGGGATAGGAGGCTCTCTTTCGATAGACAAGATTCCTCAACTGAAGATGAACTTCCTGCAATGCTAAGACTCAAAGCCAATCAATCTCTTTTTCAGTCTAAGTTCTTGCTAGAGTGGGTTGCTATCTGCTCCATCCCCCTTCCTTGGTGATCGTACTTGTACTTCTTTTGGTCACTGGAGGCGGCTGATTCAGAAGTGGAGGTATTACATGCTGGCTCACCCGATCAAACTAGTGTCTCGCATGAATCCGGTGAAATACCTGTTCGAGAAGCCCTTTCGATCAATGGATGAATGAAGGCCTTATCTGCGGGATCGGATAAGTACTTTTTTCTAAGCTACAAAACAAGCTTGCCACTTTTTCTCTGCAGCAATAGCTTTGAGTCTCTAAGGGCTTTGCCTTTGAAAGAAGAAGCTGCTACAGAATAGATAGGCTGCTATCGAATGCCCCGGAGAATCCCCTGCTCTTGTTCTCGACTCCGGTGCTATTGACTCAAGTGGTGACATGTCGGATCTTGCCTTTGCCAGGAGCATTGATGCCGAGAATCGTCTAGCAAGAATAGGTAGGAACGGATTGCCCACAGGGATTGTTATCTTTGCAGGATTGGAGCACTCTACGGCTGGCTATTAAGGATTAAGACTTCTAGCATTAGATATCCTCTCCTGCTCGACTCACTCATTGTCCCCTTAATCTGATTCCGCCAGCTTTCTTTCTAGAGAAGAGACGAGATTGACTCTGTGAAACTTAAGCTAAAGGTAAGGAAGCAAACTTACCATACCCGCGTTGATGAAACCCTGGTATAAAAAATTTCTCTTTGCGTCCCCAGTTCTAATAAATGGAGGGCTCAGAGAGCTTGGCACCCTAATTGCTAGGGAACCCGATCTGTTGTCAGTGACAGTTGGAGTTGCTTTACTTGGTAGGGTCTAGCATTCCCGTTCTTAGAAGATTACCTAATAGGATATACTGTTTTATTTTATGTATAGGACTTCTCATAGGTATTGAATAGGTATTTGATGGCGGGCCGAGGTATTGGGTCTTTTAGGGCTTTTGTAAGGTCGTCAACCTGTTTTGTACAGAACTGACGGGGAACTACCAAGCCAAACGATTGATCTGACCCACAATCTTTCTCTTCCAACCTTTGAGTAGACCATAGGCGGGACTCTCTGTCGCCTAGGCGGAGAGGAGGGAATGTAAGACGAGACCGATTCAAGAGTATTGGACAGAAGAGAAGGGACGGAGACGGAGCTTCTTGCCTTTCATCATTTCAGGAAAGCTTATTTGAGCAGAGAATTTCCTTGTAGTACAATTTATCATAATTTATTTAATATAATGATCTCCGTATTGCAATTCTTCTATCTATTTTACCTATTCCAATCAATCGTTCTCAAAGGCCTTTTTGCGCTTCCAACCTAGCCTTATCGAGAATCTTTCCTGTAGAAGGGGGAGACAGATGCCGTAACAGCACCACACCACATATAAAGAGGAAGAGCAGCCTGTCATATGATTAGTGATCAGGTATTAGACAATCTATTCTAGAAGAAAAAACAACATCAAACAGCTTGCTCAACACACATGTTTCGAAGAACGTCTTTTTCCATGCTCGGGCTAGTTGGGAGGTGAAAGACACAAACAAAGCAAATGATTAATCATGTCCTATTCCCCGCCAAATGCTCGTGTACTCAAGGGCTTTCAAAAGCAGTTATCGAGGTGAAGGAAGCGCGAGCAAGTCTTACCGGCTTTAAGAGAAGGTGCCCCCATAGGCCAGTTCCTTAGCCCGGTCAAAAAGAATGCTTTGGTGACTTGAAAATGAACCACATGCGTAAATACAGATGCCGCTGCATACGAATCAGCCTCAAGCAGGCACGCACCTGGGAGGGCGAAAGAAAGGTAGACCCGCGCGGTGATTCAAAGTCATTTGACCTGAACCATCAAAGGAAGCCTGGTATGCTTAGAACATCAAGACAATCGAGCTGAACATACCAAAGCTTGACTAAGATGATGGTATCTCGGTGTGGAAGAGCTGGTCCTCGATATGGAAAGGTGGGCCGATTCTTTATGCCTTCTCGCCTTGAGGATGAACCAGCCACCATCACCACTCGTGGTTCACGTCTTTCGAAGAACTATCGCTCTGGCAAATCCCAAGTAAGATAGGAATGAATCCTAGGTCACAATGGAATGAGAAGGCTTGGAACTAGACTGATTGGCAGTAATGCGAAAACAGAAGAAAAAAGAGAATAGGGAGAATGCGGATTTGGTGGTACTTGAATTGATACTCATCATGCGAATTGGAGAGCATGCCCCTAAGGGTACTCTTTTATTAGAAGTGATTTAAAGATGTCAACATCTATTTTTGATTCAACAGCGGAAAAACATCAAACAATTCATGCTTACTACAGGTTCTATTTGGCTTGTCGAAATACCGATTAATCATCATTTTTTACCTCGATTGTCTACCTATCGCCATGCCTTAACCCATCCTAATCGGATACTTAAATTGGTAATTTATTCTTCCTATATTTAAAGCAGGTAAATTCCCAGATCCATAGCAAACATCTCATGCTTAACTCATCCTAATGTGAAGGTATGACCATCTTAGTGGTTACTAAAATAAAGCTAGATCATAAGGTTCATCTGCAGAGATTGTCTAAAGATACAAATATCAAGGAAAATGCGTAGGATGTTTTGCCCGCTAAGGTATTTCCATTCCTGGCGATTAGCAGAGTTGGAAGACCAGAAAAAGCTGAATAGTTTTTGCGGGTCAAATCGTTTAAAGCAAAGATTCCGTTGGTGTTCTATCTCTAACTCTTGCAGGTGGAGAGGTCGATGTTTCGCTCGTCACCCAGGGGAACAACGGAGCTAGCCGACCTCCTGTACTGAACTTCTGTGGGAGTCACGCTGAGGAACTCAATCTCTAATAACTTTCAGAGTTTCCTGTCGCAACGATAAAGTTGTGGAGAGGACGCGGCAAGTGCCGACATAGCGTTTGAGAGTTCCACACTACTGGAGTCCTGCTCGATTCTCTGAGTGAGAAATTCGTATTGAGCTTACTTTCACAAGGAAGGGAAATCTTATTACGGGGTAGAAAACCTAGAGTTACTACGAAAAGTTTCCTTTCCGAACAAATTGATCTTTCAAATTATCATTCCAAATCTGTAACAAGTTACCTCGACTCCATTTTTGATGCTACATAACATATATATGGAGAAAAGTTCTCATTTCGGAGACATCTTGCCCGGTGAATCAAGGTTACGCTTGAAAACTGACTTTCTCTTTTGCTCTTCCTTCTGCGGTTCCACCTCGAGTGAGCAACTGTCATCTGCTTCCCTAGGGCTAAGCTAGATGTCCAGACAGCTGCTCCGGAAAAAGGTACTATTGTAGTAGGAGCTACTCTTTCAATTCATTTCGCTTCCATATTTGTTGTACCCGAGGCTCGTTGAGACCTTCTTCTCAAAAACAAAAAAAAAAGGAAGAGCCCGTCTTTTGCTCTTACGAATCCATGTGAGGGAAACTCGGACAAAACAAAAAAGGCTACCTTCGACGAATCTACTAGAGATTTCTCCTAGATGATCTTACTCTCGCTCAAATTCTAGCTCCTTCTGAAACTGCCTTTGGAGAAGCGTCAGTCGCTGCTGCTTCCGAAAATAGCAATTTAGCTGACTCGGAAATGCTATTGCTTCAATTAGAGCGAACCCTGGCATAGCTGAATAGTTGAGAGCGAAGGATTCCTTCCGATTGAATCAGCGAATTCAAGACCTTACCTATTTTCCAATAGTGGCTCCCAGCTCTTGTTGCTGCTCTGATTAGTTTAGCTCCTTCGGTCATAACCTTTCACTCTTCTTCTTACATAGGTCCCTATCTCACCTTGGTGCTCCTAGCATCCTTTCGTTCAGATTCTTGTCGGCCATTTGCTTGAGGAAGGCCCGATCCAGCCCGTCAAAAGATTACACATGGAGCAGAAACTTGTGCTACCTAGCTCGGATTACTGGCTGTGGCTAAAAAGATGTCCAATCCCGACTTGCTTAAGCTATCCTTGCTCCTTTGGAATCTCTTTTGGTTAGCTGAACTTCTTATGAGGTCAATCCCCTGCTACTGATTCAAAGAGAAAAGAATAGGACCAGCCTTTCGGGGACCTGACCTGAAAAACAAAAACTGAAGACTGGGAAATCAATGAACAAAAAGATCTATTATTTATCTTCTTGTCACCTCCTGAGCTAATAGAAAGAGATAGATCAAATCCTGATCGGTTAACACCCTTTGGCCTTCGGGCCTTGCACTCGAATCCTGGAGAGGGAGAGAGTACAAAACATAACATAAAAGGCTACCTTCGGCCAATCTAGTACTAGTAGGTTAACGAGCGAGAAATCTTTCCTTCCGCAGTTGTTCCCAGGCTCTGACAAGACCTGCATTGAAACAAAACTGGCCTTGACTAAAGTAGGTCTAATGCTTACCCTTTCCTCGGAAATTTCTCCCCCTAAATAGAATAAATAATAGAATGAGAAAGAAAAGTCACAATGTTCCACCCTGATTCAGTCCACAGATAGGCCGATCAGTGACAACTTTGCAAAAAAGGACTCACTTACCTTAGCCCCTCTTCCCGAACTTGGTAACTTTGTCAAAGAAAAGACAGCTCAATCACTTTCTCGGGACAGCAACCTTAGAAAAACGGCCCTTTGCTACCGCGTGATTTATCGAAAGCGAAGTTATCTTTTGTTTTGAATTAGATAGACCCTCAAATCCTAACGCGTTAGAGCTAGAGTCGCTCCTAACTCATTTAGCTGACTCGGTCCCGCTACCGCCCTCCCAGAGGGGTCAATGAGAAAGGAAAGGAAAGACTTGACGATCACCGCACCATGAGACAGATTCGCAGTGAGCGGACACGATACGTCGGCCTCGGTGACATGTTCAGAAGAGGCTTCTCTGGAAGAGAGAGTAAGGAAGAGAAAGATAAGAGAAAGGAACCGCTTAAAGGATATTCCCTATATATATAAAAAAATCTTATAAGATAAAGACTAAGTAATAGTTATATATAAAAAGCATATTGCCTCTTTGATTCCCTGCCAGACGTAATACCTTCTCCGCAGCCTTTCCCTGAGTAGTAGGAGACTAGCTCTACAGAGCCTTACTGCTTGGGATACTGTCCCATAAATGGGAATAGGTCCATACGATCGAATAGGGTCTCTGCCAACCAGTGAGGAAGTGAGTTGGAAGTCCTTCTTGTTAAGCGTGTAAGGCAGGAATAAATTGATAGTTGTTATTCCCTTTGAAAGCAATGCAGGATAAAGCTAGGAATAGCTGATTCTCGGTCAAAAGCAGGAGAATTGAAAGGAGGGTATTCCTATTCAAGTTCCTGTAAAGGGGAAGGCTCGGCTCGGCGCGCTCCTTTCGCTGCGCTAATCTTTAATTCCATAGAGGATTGTTCCAAACGACAGGCTTCGCTACCCTCCCCGCTCGCACCTTCAGTTTGGTTGTGCCACCTCTTGAGTTACAAGAGTTCCGACCCCCGATTTCAATCGTTAGACTCAACGGATACACAAGCTTTACACATACGCTTCATCCGAAAAAGTTCTATACGGGCGCGACAGCTTAGAGGAGGAGGACGTTTAACGAAGTCCCGGTTGTAGGGAAACAGAAGGAATTAAAAAAACCTACTCTTATAGCTGCAGGAGGAATCCTTCCCTGAGGGAATGAAGATAGATCGCAATCAATTCAGCTCGGGCCCCGTTGCTCGTAACTAGGAGGTGGCACCTTTACAGAGCAATCAAGCGGTGTGTATTCAGGGTGAACCAAAGGAATCGATGGTGAACTCCTGTCTTGACCCACGCCCTGGGAGGAATTCCTTTTTAGAGTCTTCTGGACAGAACATTGGACAAAACCATTCCATCGGTAACGCCTACAATTACTTACTTATAGTTGGATGGCTAGACGATCGAGACGATCGCTTGCTATTACCCATATTCAATATTGTGAAATTCCTATTTTTCCCGATCCTACTCAAGCCCCCGGCCCTCGAAAGAGGGAAACTTCGGATCTGCCCTGTAATCCTAGCGGCTTGAAGTAAGACATGGTGAGGTTTGAGCGCGCTCTATCGTCCCTCCATCGCTCCTTCCCATCCAAAAACGCCCGAATTTACTTATTTTAGGAACTTAGCTGTTTTTGGTTGACTTCCTAAAGTCTAGGGTAAAACCCGAAAAAATTTCCCATTCATTGGGAGGGGTTTCCGCTTATTCAATAGCCATTAGACCGGATGTCATGATTGATCCCCATCCCCGACAGGGTAGATCTCTCCCCCTCCCATATGGTGTTGGCGACAGATCTTATGGTTAAGTATGTAAGTCATTGGCTATAGACGCTTTGGGGGTACCACTTCTCGATGCACTGATAAGTCACTTCCCATGAGACCGAAGCGGCTTTTCCTTAAGAGCTGAGGGCTCCTGATGCTAAGTTTTTTGGGGTCAGGGTAGAAAGAAAATGTTAAATAGGATAAAAAGAGGAAAGATCACCGGCAGAGAGCAGAGTTCGTTTAGAAAACCAGACAATCACGATCGGTGAAGATTCACCGGCGAAAACGGAGAGGAGGGCGGTCAAGGTAGAATAGTGGGTGGGTAGGTCTAGGTATGAAGAGAAGCGGTGCGCATATGAATGAATTATTCTTAAGAATCACGCTTGGAAAAAATGGATTTCTTTTCTAAAGAATCGGTGGGCAGGCGGGTATAAAATCTTTCATTTCCTTACTAACCAACTCGGCCCGTATAAGTTGTTGCGTATGTGAAAAAGAAAGACCTTCGAATGGTTTTGCTATTCGACCGACCAAGCTTAGTAGTTTTGTGCAGGCGAAATAGACTCTCCTGAGGGAGGAGATGACTTCTGGTCTGATGTAGCCAACCAAGGCTAGGGCGGAAAGGTTATCAATTTCAACATCTTCGATTCCTAATCAACAGCCCCAGTTTCTCCCAAATCAGAATGTGACCAATGGAGGGCGCTGGAAGGAATGATTCTCAGAAGAATTCAATCAAGCAAAGGAATGGAGGGAGGCACAACTGCTGGTGACAAGGCATGCTCCGCCGGCTCCCTCTGGGGTATCTATACACCAAGATCCGTTTTTGAGAGACCACTTCTTGGAACTTTTGGGTCAGTGCCTGCTCCGGTGCCTGGATCTTCCAAAGATTGAATCTAAGGCTAGCCAACCGTTTCAAAACTTCCTCGACAAGGCCGATCTTTAACCAGGAGACGGCACGTTCGGGTCCTTTTTGAGCCCGGAATGGTAGGAGTCAAAGCTCATGCATGTCGATGTGACGATCAACGGGCGAAAGACCACAGCACTGGTCAGTACAACCCAAAATTGACTATTTGTAAAAGTTGCCGACGAGCTCAGGCTCGAGCAGAACTCTAGCAGGATCAACGCCGTTAACTCACGAGCGAAGCCAGTAGCTGGACTTGCCAAGGGCGTGCCGATCAGAATGGCTGCCAGGCTATACATAGAAAATCAGCAGGAACTCTTGTGCTTAATACTTTAAAAGTAAGTATGGGCTGCACATGCACATGCAGCAAGAATGTGCTGCCCAACCAAAGAGTAACCGACCCTCCCCTGAAAGCAGTTCAATCCGATGTTTGCATTTATATTATATAAAAATATATATGAAAATAGCAATCTTTGCATTATAGACTATTACTCTTGCTCCTGAATTCGATGAAGCTAATAGCGGAAAGAAAGGCTTCATTATACTAGAAACTCCCGAGCCTTCGTTCACTAGGGAAGAATGCGACCTAGTGGCTATATACTGTAACCTCTTCGGTTCTCCCTGTGCCACTGAAAGAAAGGAAGCTTGGGATAAGCTAAAGGAGGAGTTTGAGGGCAGTGATAGGGTGAAAACGGTCAAGCTCCTCACTCTAAAAAGAGAGTTCGAGGTGCTTAGGATGAAAGAAAGTGAAACCGTGAAGGAGTATGCTGCTAAGTTGCTAGAGTTGGTGAATAAAATCAGGTTGTTTGGGGAGCAATTTCCAGACTCCAAGGTGGTGGAAAAGATTTGAATCAGTTTACCATCCAGGTTTGAACCTAAAGTTTCTGCCATTGAAGAATCCTGTGATCTCAAGGTTTTGTCAGTTGCTGAGCTTATCAGTAAGCTACAAGCTCAGGAACAGAGGTCTAGTTTGAGGGATGAAGATACAAGTGAAGGGGCTTTTCAAGCCAGGCAAAAGGGAAGGCAGCCATCTAGAGGAAATCAAAAGTCTGGTTCAGAAAGTTCAGACAAAGGTAAAGCTGCTGTAAAAGAGGGAGGAAAAACGGGCAAGTTTCCACCCTGCAGCGTTTGTAAAAAAACAAACCATTTGGTGAAGGATTGCTGGACAAAGGACAAGTCAAAGGTGCAGTGCAGATTTTGCAGGAAATTTGGCCATTTTGAGAAGTTTTGCAAGGCCAAGCAAAATCAGATGAGGAACCAAAATCAGACAACTAATCAGCAACAAGCTAACTACACTGATGAACAGGAGGAGGATGAGGCTGAAAACGTGTTCATGGCTTCTCAAGTCACAAGAGATGCCAGTCAGCAAACATGGTACATTGATAGTGGTTGTACCAGTCACATGGCCAAGGAGGAAATCAGAGCGGTCCTTAACCAGCCCTCAAAGCGCCTGGCCCTGAGGGTCTCCAAGGTATCTTCTTCAAATCCTTCTGGGACATTGTGGGGCCCAGTGTTACGGAGGCGATTGAAGCTTTCTTTGACTCTGGCTACCTGCTCAAAGAGCTGAACAGAACCTTCATAACCCTTATTCTCCAAAATTCCTTAAACCCTCAATCAATTCCGTCCCTCGGTAATGTGGCTTATAAGGTCTTCTCAAAAATCCTAGTTAACAGAGGATGAGACCCCTCCTGGAAAAGCGGATTTCTCCGTGGCAGGGTGCCCTCTTTTGTGCCTAAGAGACTGATTTATGACAACATCCTGATAGCTCATGAATTCCTTTAAAAAGAAAAAAGGTGCTTCCGGGTAGATGAGCATCAAGTTAGACATGGAAAAGGCTTTAAGCTTGAGCACTCACGTCAGATATCGTACTTTTTCTATGCCTTCCTTATGTTCCGGACCGGGAACGAACGAAAGATACTATTAGCTCCCGATCCTTGCTCATTAGTCATCTTCAAAGGAAGGTGGTGATGACTAGGTTTTTCCATAGTCTTGGTAGGAGCCGCCCATAGGGGAATCCGCACCCACCGGAGCTGCTTACTGACGAGGGGCTTGATTTCACCAGTTCCCATGCTCCTCCTTCTGCTGCTATTCTGACTTCCATAGATGCTCTTTCTTCAGCTGCTTTATCGGTTACTAAGACTCTTTCAAGAACCCCTAATTGATGCTGATTTCCCAATGGATCTGTTGATTAGGAATCTTCCCTCGGGGCTTAATCTTATAGTTATAAGGAAAACCTTCACTTCAGATAAGAAAGGCCAGTGCCGCTCCCTCCCTACTCTCTGTCTCTGGGAGGGAAAAGCTCTCAACAAAGACAACAAACACTTCCTTTTCTACAATATTGGATTCTAGTTTAACCAGCATCTAATTGCATGGATTTCACCTTTCTTATGCATCTAGGTAAGCAGCATCCACGGGATTAGCCCCTTGATCACCTTCTGAACCGAAACCCCTACTTGGGAACAGATCTTGAGGGAGAGCTTGAGATCATAGAGTAGGGAGAGGGAAAAGGGTGTGAAATCATCCACCATTCTTCAATCAATTTACTGAGATACCACCACCCGATTGTCCGCTAGGGATATAGAGACAATCAGTCTTTTCGCCTTCATTTATGAGGAATAAACGGAGGAGTCGGACGAAACACATAAAGGGCGCACTCTAAGCAGGTCTTCTTTCGACGCGACCCTGAGATGAGGGGAATAAGCAAAAGCCACTGTCAAAAGAGGTGTGGGGGTAAACCAGCTCTTTCTTTCGCTATATGGAGTAGGTATCAGGGATCAACTTCTCTTCTTCTACTTCTTCTAATCAAAATCCTTCTAAGACAAAAAGGGGACTTCCATGCTCAAGATTGAATGCGTACTAGAGGAGAAAGGTGAACATCAAGTCTAAAAAAGAAGAATCTCATCAGGTGAACAACCAACTGTTCACTTTGCCATCTAGAGAGAGTGTGTTGTTAGCGCGTAAATACACTCGACGAAGCGAAGGAAGGGTAGCCCAATTTTGTTTTGAGACGAATGAATGCCGAAGAAAGGAAGGCCGCCATTAGAGCTTTTTCCACCACGAAACAAAGACGTGGCAACAAAGAAGCAAGCAAGTTCCTAAGCCTAAGTCAGAGCTTTCTTAATACGAGAAGCAGCTTCACCGGGTGGACGAGGAGATGGAGTTGGGGAAAGGGAAAGACCAGCCACTACCTCTTTTCTACGATCTTGTCCGATATTGATTTTTTTGAATAGAAAATGATTTTGTTCCGGCAGCTCCCCCACCAAGAGGTTCAGGTGCTGAAAGGGATGCCCGAGTCAGGGATGCCGAAGGAAGGGGGAGAAAAGGAGCCTTTCTTTAGGCCACTCCATTCCCAGCTGATAGCAAAGCCATCAATGTTGAACAAAGCCCAACCTTATGGAGCAAGGAAGAAGGAGGGAAAACGATTACTGCCAAGCGGTCACCTACTAAGACCAAACAGTCCTACCTTAGCGTACCGGACTATAATAACCTATCTTTTTCATTTTTGAAGTGGGAGAGTGTGCTTTTTAATTATTATCCGTAATGCGACTGGTGATGAAATAGGCTTATAATACTGGGTAGGAGAAGGGTGGATTTCCTATTAGTTATATCATAAAAAAACCAACTGGAAATCTTTACTTTACAGACTCTAATAGCTATTCGGTAACCACTCAGTGCCCTTTACTATCAGGGCTAAGGAACGAAAACGTAGAGGCCCGTTGTTACTCGGTTTGCTTTCTCTTTATTCATGTAGAATAGATGGTTAGGGAAAGTCTCTTTCTTCTTTCCTGAAGCATCGAGTGAAAAGGACTAGCTTTTAGCAGTAGTTAAAGTTAACTTTATTTGCTTTTAAGCCAATAAGCCTTTGAGAAATGCATTTCATTCGGGTGGAGTAGAAGCAGTTGGTAAGGGTATTGAGTTTATAAGTCGAAGTCTTTTGACTAACCTTTCCATTCCAACCGCTGCAAAAAGAACCAAAAAGTGGAAGCTTATTATAAAGAAAAGGACCGATGACTCGCTTGTTCAGTACTGCTAACTATTATAGGAGGATGCCGTCCCCTCGGGACTACCAGTAGTTTCGGTTGTTGAATCTCGTGCAAGTTAGGTTGTGGTTGTATTGGCTGCAAGCGGAACGAAGGCGCTTTAGGTGTGTGTTGACCATGCGCTCTCGCGTCATGTAATATCGTATGTATGATAGAGGTGGTGTGGTGATTGACCTCAATGCTAATGGTTATCCCCAAGGTTCAACGAATGAATGAAGCTATGATCGTACCCGGATAGAGATGATGGTCTTCCTCTGATGTCTCCAAGCCGGAAAAAATAGAATAGATAGGCGAAGCAGCCAATAGCAGCCTGTTCTCGCCTATCGATAGATAGCAGGTTGCTTCCAAGCTCAAACCATTTGAAACTGAATTGCTACTTTTTTCTTGTTATTGATAGAGTGGTATTCTCCGCCCCTGTCAAATAAAGTAGAGGGAGAGAACTGGAAGAGAGAAAGAAAAAGAGCAAAGGATTTACAAGTCTAATGGGAAAAGAATGGCTGACACGTTGACTGCCTTCGAGACTATAAAATAGAACCCAAGCGGTCTAACCCCCCGGGGCGGACCCCAACCGAAAGGCGCTAGACGGACTAAGGGCAAGCGAGATAAAGAAAGCAGCTGGCCCTTAGTCTAAAACCTTGCCGCGAGAGAGTTTTTCTCCAATGAGAATAAAGAAAGTTTTTGGGCAAGACAAGAAAGGAACTCGCCCTTTGACACCAAGAGACAAGAGCTGATTGCTGGCGATGACTTGGTGAAGGGAATCTATGAGAGAAGGTTTTCGAACCGGGTTCCGCCCGAATAGAGCGCGGAGCCAACGAGTTCAGTCGAACAGCGTAACGAGTCTAAGGGCGGGATCAAGCTTGAAAGGAATGGACGGGCGTAGGCAACATAGTGAACGCAGACCCTCCTGCAACTAGATATGAGATCAATGACTTAAAAGACAGATAAATGCCGAGAAAAACTGTTAGACTTCTTTATTGCGTTGCGAAGAGAGATCGAAGACGAAGATTTTCTGACGCAGTGCGGGCACTGGATGGAAAAGACAGAGAAGAGAACAACCCACCGGAAGGGCATACCTCAAGGAGCACCAATCTCCCCCGGCAAACATCTATCTGCACGAAGCCGACCTATGGATAAAAAGAAAAATGAAATATGAAATAAAAAAGATGCTTTGAGAGTGTGAGATACGCGGACGGGGAGTACGCAGCCGAACAACCGCAGGGGCTTCCAGCAGTGATAGCTGAACTAACCAGACTAACCAGATGGGCCGCCCAAAACCTGGAGCTGACATTTAAATCGGAAATCAACGTCGGATCCCGGCTATCCGAAAAACGTAGACTGAAGCGGAGGATCACGAAATGCAACACAACAAGGGGCGAACCAAGCGCTTGCGCGAAGGAAGAAGCGAATCAATCAGAATGGAAACAGGGAGGAAAGGCGAAAGAGAGATTTTCGAGCTTGCAAGCAGCAAGCAACAACGGCTTTTCAGCCGTTGCGCGCTAGCTTGTAGTTTAGGGGTATAGTAGGGGTGCCCTTTTCAAAAACTTATTAAAACAACTATTTTTATTATATAAGGTAAGCTTTTTATTTTGGAACCCTAGTTTTGGAGTTTTCCGCAACCTATACTAATATTACTAATATAAAAAAGGGCTTTTTCAGCTGCATCGTACTGCCGCATAAACAATGGATCCGCCGGGCTGGATGAGCAACCTTCTATCTGGCCTATATACCAGTAGTGGAGTGGCTTGCTACTTTCAATCAGAAAAGGAAAATTGAGCAAGGCAAGGGAGAAAGAAGTTGTCCCCTCTTCTCTGGTAAGCCGCTGCCGGTCATATAGAGCGCTCCGCCCGCCACCTCATGTTCTGTTCCAAAGTTAAACGATTGTTCTTCCCCCTCTTTTTCTACATATGCGGTGGCGGGTTTGGC